TTACCTGTGCTTACTTATTATTTTTATTTTAATTATTTATTATACCACGTAAATATGATGAATCACGCATTTAATTATGTAAAGACAATATAAACCTTAAAATAATTTATTTAAATAAAATTTTTGTAAACTATCCATCCATGACATATGAGGACTTTAGAATAAGGCAAATACTTATAAAATATTTATATTTTTTACCTTAATTTAAAGAAAATAATAATAGTATTTTTATCTATACAAATAAATTAGGCCTGCAAGAAGCAATTTCTAGCTCCCGAGGACCATGGAACCGTTTTTAATAAATTAAATATTTAAAATAAGTACATTAATTTTTAATTCTGTGGGTCCGCAGAAATATATTATTTTACTATTTAAATTATATCATTGGTACTTTTACTAATTATTAATAAATAATATTATGATTTAACATCTTCTAAATTATTTTAAAGTTTTTAGAACAAAATAAATCCTTGTAAAATATAGAATTCCCATAGAAAATATAAAATGAGAAACAAATCGAAGCGAAGCCCCGATTTGCAAAGGACCTATTGATCATTTGTTTTGCTTTCAGATTAAAATTACTTAAATCCATGTCTTTTATTAAAGATCGAGAAAGACTAAAGGTCGAGGAGCCGCTCTGCGGCTTCTTGACCAAGAAAAAAGGTATATGACCTTTTTTTCTCGGTCTTTCTCATTGGATTTATGAACTGCGTTAGCCGGATCTTAAAATAATCTAAATCTTAAAATATATCTAAAAATTTTAAATAAATTGAGGTCGTAGGGACTCGAACCCTAATAATACCGATTAAAAGTCGGGAACTTTACCGATTAAGTTACAACCCCTTAATCTATTACTTATACAAAATTATAAAGTTCGTCGGGCCTCGGCCTCGGCGAACATCGGCCTATTTTTAATAAATTAAATATTTAAAATTAGTATGCTAATTTTAAATTTCGTGGATCGTCGTTTTAAAAATTAAAATTTATTTTATCTAAAATTTTACTAGGACCTTAAAAACAAATTGGGGCCCGCGCGAAGCGCGGGCCATTAATTTCAGATGTTTGCATCCAAAGTCATTTTTATTAAAAAATATTCTACTTAAATAAGAATAATATAACATCTAATAAGAAAGGTGTTTCTTAGGATGGGATAAAATATTTAAATTATTTTTAAATATTTACTTATAATTATAAGTAAAGCTTTGACACTTTAAAGTTTATTAATTTAAATGGACAATATATTACCTATAATATAATAAATTATTTTCAGGATAAATATAAGATTCACTTATTGATCTATTTTTTAATTTATTTTATATTCATTATGTTTAAAATAGGTGGTATATTTTATTATTTATTAAAATGCCCGTAGAAAGCAACCTCAGTTCCTGAGGGTCATAGGGCCGTTTTTGAGTCCTCGAAAATATTTTTCGAATGTATTTCTATAGGTAGGGCCCTTTGGGCCCATTTTTATTAAAATTATAAAATTAAATAATAATGCAAAGTATAATTTTAAATTAGACCCTAAATTATTGTTTTTAAATTTATAATTTTAAAATATTAATTTATTTATTAATAATCTTTCAAAACTATATTTTATAAAATCTAAGGTATAATAAATTAAAAATAATATTTTTATAATGATAATCATTAATTTCACAATGATAATATCATTATATAAATATTTAATTTATAAGATAAAATCGAATGCTGTTATAGTTCAAAGGTAGAACGGTAAACTGTTAATTTATGTATAGAGGTTCGATTCCTCTTAACGGCTATATAAAAAAATTCCATAGTAGTTTTATACTACATCAAATAAAGTATATTATAATATACTTTATTTGATTTATGTAATGGAAAACTTTTTTAATTTATTAAAATCGAAGAGATGGTTGTATCATAACCAATTCAATAGAACCACTGTGTGATACACGGTGGCCTTGTTTTGCTAAATAAGTTTTATTTAAGAAGTGGATTGGATAAAGTCTATAGACCCAATATTGTCGCTGGTAATAAAGTATTAATTATTTAATAAGTTTAATTTTTAATATTATTTATTTGCAAAAAATTAAAAAAGTAAATTTTATTTCACAATCCTGTTTATAAAATATGTGTAATTTATTAAATTAAATATAATTTTTTAAAATACTTATGTGTAGCAAAAATTATAAAAATTGGTAGACTTAGTTTAAAATTTTAAAATTTTTAAACAATTCATTAATTAATAATGGCTGTTGCTATTAATTTGTTAATAATTAATTTTGTTTTATTCAGGATATATTTTATTAAAAAATTATTTTTATTAATAAGTGAATTTAAGAATTTCTAAATTTCAAAGCAATTAATTAGAGATAATATCTAAAATTTAAGATATTTTTTATCTTATTATTTTTATTTATCTAAAGACGTCGGCGGCCGAAGGCCCCCGATGTCAAGGAGGCCGCTGCGCGGCCTCCTCGACTAAATTTATTTTATATTAAATTTTTAATTATATTCAAAAATATAAAAATTTTTTGAAAGCAAGTCCACATAGCGGGCTTTTTCATTAGATTTGTCTAATGGTTTTCGGTTTAGTTATATTATTTCAATTTGTGTAGGAATTAAGAAAAATTCTTAATTAACCTTAATTTAATAAGGATTTTTAAATTTACATGAACGCAATTCTATTAGATTTATTGGTTTTTGGTTCTGTATTATCAGGTATTTTAGTAATTACATCACGAAATCCTGTAGTTTCTGTTTTATTTTTAATTTCTGTTTTTATTAATGTAGCTTGTTATTTAATTTTATTAGGTATCAATTTTATCGGTCTTGCATATTTAATTGTTTATGTAGGAGCAATTGCTATTTTATTTTTATTCGTAATTATGATGTTAAATATTAAATTAGTAGAATTACAAGATTCTTCAGAAGATTATTCTAATCCATATCCATTAGCTTTTGTATTAGGTACTTTATTTGTAAGTGGTTTAAGTTTAACTAATAAAAATATTTGGGGAGTTCATTCAGAACAATCATTATTTGGAAGTTCTAATGGGTCTGGTATTAAATTAGATTTATCTGGACTTTTTGATTGGGTTAATTTATTATCATTTAAATCTAATACATTAGAAACATTAACAATTAATCATTCAAATTGGGATAATGTATTTGTATCTATGGATCAAATTAACAGTATTGGTCAAGTATTATACACATCTCATGCATTATTTTTAATTGTAGCAAGTATGATTCTATTATTAGCTATGGTGGGACCTATTATTTTATGTCTTAACCCTACTAAACGAGTATCTTAAATAATTAATAAAACAGATTAAGACGGAATTTAAAATAATTATATATAAAGCAAGCGGGGGCAGAGCTCCCGCTTACCTATCGCCGGCTGCGCCGGAGTTTAAATTATTTTATTTATTAAAATTTTCTAAATGAAATACTGTTTGTAAAATTTTAATTTATTAAAAATAAATATACGAATTTTTACTAATCTGACAAAATTTAATTAAATATTTAAAATATTAATTAAAATATACCTTAACCTTAAGGTTAAGGTATATTTTTAAAATTCCAACATAATATGTTGATTTTTATCAATAAAAGATTTAATCCCGGGGCGGCGAGCCGCCCCTGGCCCCAAGTCAGGGGAGCGAGTCCGACCCGGGGCTTTTAAACTAAATTTTTAAAAAATGGTTAAATTACCAATTAAAAAATTAACTAAGCTTTAATAGCTTGATGACGATAGAATTAATAATCCCTATGGGGATTGATTATTCATATATTAAAATTTACTCATGTTATTATCATTTATTGAGGTACTTATTGTTATTGTACCATTATTACTATCTGTAGCTTTTGTAACTATTGCGGAACGAAAAGCTATGGGATCTATGCAAAGACGATTAGGTCCTAATCGAGTAGGATATTATGGTTTACTACAACCATTTGCAGATGCTTTAAAACTATTTGTTAAAGAATCAGTAATTCCTGCTCATTCTAATAAAGCTTTATTCTTATTTGCTCCTATTATTAGTTTAATTACTAGTTTATTAGCATGGGGAGTAATTCCTTTTGGTTCAGGATTAACATTAGCAGATCTTAGTTTAGGTATTTTTTATTTATTAGCTGTAGGTTCTTTAGGAATTTATGGAGTTGTATTAGCTGGATGGTCTGCTAATTCTAAATATGCTTTTTTAGGTGGTTTAAGAAGTACTGCACAAATGATTTCTTATGAAGTTGTAATGGGATTAGTTATCTTAACAGTAATCATTTTAACTGGTTCATTAAATTTAACAAATATTGTTCAAAATCAAATTAGTGTTTGGTTTATTATTCCATTACTTCCTATGGGATTAATGTTCTTAATTACTATTGTAGCTGAAACAAATAGAGCACCTTTTGATTTACCTGAAGCTGAGTCGGAATTAGTTGCTGGTTTCTTTACAGAACATTCTTCAGTTCCATTTGTAATGTTTTTCTTAGCAGAATACGCATCAATTATTTTAATGTCAACTTTATATTCAATTTTATTCTTAGGAGGTTATTTATTACCTTATTTTGGAGAAGTAAATATTTTATTTAATATTTTTAGTGGTCTAAGTTTAGGTATTAAAACTAGTTTAATTGTATTTATCTATATTTGGTTACGAGCTTCGTTTCCTAGATTAAGATATGATCAATTAATGAGTTTCTGTTGGACAGGAATGTTACCAATTGTTTTAGGATTCATTATTTTAGTTCCTTGTATTGGTGTAGCATTTGAATTTGTATAATAAATATTAAAAATTAAAATTTATTGACACTAATAAACCATATTTATATTATTATTTTTATAAATAATCAAGAAAGTCACACAGCGACCTTCTTGACGTCGGTGGTCTTCAGCCACCGACGTCTTTATAACACCACCCTTTATTAAAATAAAGGGTTTAATATTAAAATTATAATAAATCATCGTTAGCGATGATTCATTTTTTACAATAAATTTATTAATAACCGGCTTTATTTTTTAAAATACAGATTTAATAAAAATTTATTATTATTTTTTAAAAATTAATAAATTTTTAATATTTATTAAAATTTTATTTTAATGAAAAAAAAAATAAGTTTTCAATAAAAAAATATTTTATAATTTTATTGAAAACTTTAATTAAATTTAAAAATATTATAAGTAATGATTATAGGCAATATTGTAATAATTAGTTTATGTAAATTTATTAAATAAGTAAATACAAAATAATAAATTATTTTGTAAACTATTTATTACATCGATTATTTAATAGTCGGAATTTTTTAAGTATATATAAAATATCTTAAGAAATTATCTTAATGCCGGTTAAATATTTCCCAATGGATTTAATCCATTAATTTCAAATTAAATTTTAACTAGCCTTTGGTTAGATTATTAAAATATTATGGTAGCAGCAGCTAAAATTTTAGGAGCTGGATTAGCAACAATTGGACTAGCAGGAGCTGGAGTTGGTGTAGGATTAGTATTCGCCGCTTTAATTAACTCTACTTCTCGAAACCCTTCTCTACGACCTCAATTATTCTCTTACACAATTCTTGGGTAAAATGTGTGCCCCCTTTGATCGTAAGATCATATGGAAACATCGGGTGAATTGCAAGAATTCCAATATTATATTGGACAATTTGCAGCGAAGCATGTATTAGTGTTTTAAAAATACATGAACGTTCAACGACTAATCAGTGAGCAACACTAGCAATAATCTGGACACGAGCGCCCGACAACATTAAATTTATTTATTAATGTTGATGACATAGTCTGAACAGTTCCGTAAGGAACTGAAATAGAGGATAAAGAGCCTCTATGATAACAAGTATTTGTCGCATTAACAGAAGCAATTGGTTTATTCGCTCTTATGATGGCATTCTTATTACTATATGCAGCGTAATCTGTATTAATAGTAATGAATCTTTCATTTCTAATAACGGGTTCAATCTTTAACTAGATTGGACCCACCTTAGAACTTCATTAATCCCAACATTAATACTTATTAATTCCAATATTAATATTTTATTAATCTAATGAAAGGATAAACTTTATCCGAAAGTTAATTATATTAGTATCTGTTACTATAATATTCATATAATAAATTATAATGCCATGAAAACAATTTTAATTATTAAATTATTAATTACTTTATCTATTATTAATAATTTGAAAACTACTAAAAATTTTTCATTAAATAAATTAAATATTAAGTTTATCCAAGAACTTATTAAAAATAAACTTGAAATTTTATTTCCTAATTCTAATATCAATGATTTACTATATTTAGTAAAGTTAATTTTATTGGAAATTAATTTTGAGGAATTTAACACTAATAATGATAATAACTCCACAAAATTATTTGATAAAAATTCATTAGACTATGTTAATAGTATTTCGCTTGAAGTAAATATTCAAGAAAATAAACTTATTGAACTTATTTCTTTTGATCATTTAAATAATTTTGAATCAATTATTCTTGAATGTCTAAAAAGATTAAATCAAGAAAACACTAATATAAAATATCTTGATTTTCCTATTTTAATTTTTTCAAACAGTCTTTTGAGTAAAAAAATTATCTCAAAACAACTTAATAATCGGTCTGGAATTTATTGTTGGTATTGTAAACCTACAGGAAATATGTACGTAGGTTCAGCAGTAGATTTAAAAGCACGAACAAGTGATTATTACCAATTTTCTTACATTAAAAATAGAAAACATCTACCTATTATTAGAGCTATGCAAAAATATGGAATGGATCAATTTTGCTTAATTATTTTAGAATTTAATAATAAACAAAGTTTAATTAGAAGTGAACAATATTGGATTGATTTTATTACTCCAAGCTATAATATTCTTACTATTGCAGGAAGTTGGTTAGGTAATAAACATTTAGAAGAAACAAAACAAAAAATTTCTACAACTATAAAAGGTAAAAATCATAAATTAGAAACAAAACTCAATATAAGTTTAACTAGACAAAAAAAAGATAATCCATTTTATGGAAAAACTCATTCTTTAGAATCTAAAACTATAATGAGTGCTTATCAATCTAAAAGAATTGTAGATCCAAATCCTGGAATTTCTATTAATGTTTTTTCATTAGATAATAATTTATTGTTTACATTTAAGTCAATTAGAGAAACTGCTAAATATTTAAAAGCAGATACAAGAACAATCAATAGATTTTTAGATGAAAATCAATTATTTAGAGGTGAATATTATTTAAGATCTAAAGATATCTAGATACAATATATTATTTAAATATTAAGATAACATTTTCTATTCGCATTAATAATGGCTTTCCTATTACTATACGCAGCATAATCTGTATATAGTTATTATTTCCGGGTCACAGATTTATCTGTGGCCCCTTTTAGATTATAACCTATATTAATAAGTTATTAACCCCAATCGGAATCGAACCGATATTCCCACAGTGAAGTTGTGGTGTCTTAGCCATTGTACCATGAGGTCTTTACATAAAATATTATTATTAATTAAATTAATTGAAACTCCATATATATTCTTTTATAAAAATTATTATAATTTATTAAAAACTTCTATTAAATAGTATAACCTTTAGAATAAAAAGTAGTATTAATTATTTATATTATTAATATAGGGTTTTATTTTTGGGTGGTGTTAATTTTTAATTAATAGTTATTATATGGACTAATAGTTATGACTATCCTCCCCACCAGTAAACACTAATGAATAAGAATAACCAAACTACATCTACGAAATGCCAGTAAAGAATAGCTTGTTCAAATCCTAAATGGTGGTGATCCGTTAAATGATAAGATAATACTCTAAATAAACCAACTGTTAAGAAAATAGTACCTACTAAAACGTGAATTCCGTGAAATCCTGTAGCCATATAGAAAGTAGATCCGTAAACACCATCACTAAATGTAAATGGAGCATTATAGTATTCAAATCCTTGGAATCCTGTAAATACTGTTGCTAAAACTACTGTAGCAATTAATCCGTAAATAACTCCTGCTCGGTTACCTTGGATTAAGCTATGATGAGCATAAGTTACAGTTGCACCTGAAGAAAGTAAAATTACTGTATTTAATAATGGTACCTCCCAAGGATTTAATGTTTCAATACCTGCTGGAGGCCAATGAGCTCCTAATTCTACAGTAGGAGCTAATGCTGAATGGAAAAATGCCCAAAAAATACTAATAAAGAAAAATACTTCAGAAACAACAAATAGAACAAAACCTAAACTTAATCCTTTTTGTACTGCAAAAGTATGATGTCCTTGGAAAGTCAATTATATCAATATTTTAAATATTGATTTGGACTATATTTTTATGGCCCTATATAAGGTGAATAAATTCAAAATTTATGCTTTTATAATACAATATAACAACGAAAAACAGATTCACAATATTTTATTTTTTATTTAGGTTAATATTAATTACAATTAATTTAATTTTTTATTTTTCTAAATAAGAGAGCCCGCGCTACGCACGGGTTCTCAAAGACAGTTTTTGACTTACTTTAATTTATTTTTTATTAAAATTATAGAATAAACCTTAATTTATACAAAACATAAGTTTTTTTAATTATTTAAATAAATTTAGATTATTTTTATAGAAAGTAAATTAAAATTTTTGATTAATTTTTTGTTGTACTATTATCAAATTTAATTTCAATATAATTATTTTTTTCTAATAATTTTCCTAAATAAAAATAAATTTCTTTATAATAATTTAATTATTTGACATTATAGTGTTAGATAAATACATTTTTAATGTAAAAAGCATAAATCTACCAATATTTAACATGTAGTCTCTGAGGATCCGATTGGACGTCTTGTCCATTAAGATCCTGTCCCGACAAAGTCGAGGTCGGATCTTAATATTATTTATTTTGTTTCCTGCTGATTGTCCAATCTTTTAGATTGTTACTAAATTAGTACTAAAAGTTCTAAGGAGTTTCCAGCATATAGTTAAATTTATAGAAGGCACTGGGACCGGAGACCCTTGTGCCAGGTACGCTGTGCATGCCCGACACTTTATAAATAATTTTCATACCTTCTCTAGAAATATCTTTAAACCATAAAGTCATAGTAGAAACTAGAGAGATAAATCCAAGAGTTAATAAAAATAAACCATTAGAATATCCTTGGAATGTCATTACTCCTGATAGAGTAACTACTAATAAAGAAAATGATACAGCAATTGGCCAAGGCGAAGCTTCAACTAAATGAAATGGATGCGCTTGAACTGATCTATTCATAATTTTCGTTGTCATATTGTATATGTAATTCCTATCATACATTTCTATCATAAAATAGAAAAGTCAATAATTAATTATTGAAATAGTAATATATCTCTTTTTAATACTCTACCATTATAATTAAATTATAATAGTGAGAAATAGGTTAAATTATCCGGGACTAATGCCCCGTACCATATTAAAATAATAACCAAAATCGGTAATAATTAAAAAAAATAAATTAAGTATTTATAATTTTTAATTAATTTGTAGGTCATTATTTTGACAAATTTGTCTCTAATTTTTGTATTAGATACTATATGTCCAATACAAAAAATTAGTTTTTGTTTGGATCCATCGAATAACTTTATATTATTCGATAGGCTAATTTATTAGCATTTAACTTTTATTTTTTATAATTTTATAACTTCCTTGAAATAAAGTCACAATTTTTATACACAAAATAACGTAATTTTATCTATAAAAGTGACAATATTTTTTAATAAATTTAATAAGTTTAAATAAATTAAAATTAAGAAGTTATATTTGCAAGTGGCGAGACTCGAACTCGCAATCAATTTCTTGGAAGGAAACCGCATTAGCCAATTATGCTACACTTGCTTTCTTATATTGTTTCTTTTATATTTTAATATATTATTACAAAAAAAATAAAAATAACAAAAAAGAACCACCGGGGCGACCCCTTGTCTCAAAGCCTTGGGCCGCTCATCGGCCTTTCGTTTTATATAAATTTAACAAATTTAATTTTTATTTTTTATAATAATTAATATCATTATAAAATAGTTGTAAAAAGATACTAATGATTCAATTCTAGATCTGCGGCCTAAAGGTCGGCCCGCACTTAAACTATAACTATACTTTAAATTCTTTAGACCTATAGTTCTTGTGTAATTTTTTAAATATCACAATTATAGAAAAATATACTTAAATCTAATTATAATATTAATTATATAAAAATATGTTTAAATTAGAATATTCAAAAAAATAATAAAATAGCATAGTTAAGCTGTTCTATATTTAATAATAATAATATAGATTATTTTATTATAAGATTCAAAATTTTTATCTTAGATTTAAAGCAGAACTCAGAATTTTTTACTTTTTAAGTTATTTATTTTTTAAATCTTTATTTTATATTAAACTTAATTACCAATTCCTGTACTTTGCATAAAATTTATAACCAAAGACTTTTTAACTTAAATATAAATTAAATAATAAATAATAAATTTATCTTAAAATCAAGAAAATTTTAATAATCAGATTTTTTTTATTTATAAATTTTCTGAATTATTAATTTAAAAATTTTGGTTTATTTTTATATAATAAAAATTCTATAATATATATATAATTTTGTTGCATATTTAAAAAAATTATAAGTAAGAATTAAAATTTAAATAAAAATAATGTTTATATAGTAATTTAGTTTATATAAATAAAATTTTATTTAAATTTTTCGGATTGACTTGTTATTGAAAGTTTTATTCTTAAAACTAAAATCCCGCGTAATGACATCATTATTTTTTAAGATGTTGTTTTTAATAAATAAATAAATTTAAAATAAATAATTTTTAATTCAGCACGGGATAAGATTAATATCAAAATTTTAATTTGGTAATTAGGTTTTGTCTTTTAGGAAAGAATTCTATGAATTCTTGATTCAAAATAAATTAAAATAATAATTTTAACCCTTTTTAATTATAATATTATTATTTAAAAATAATATTATACAGAACAAAATAAATTTAATTTTAAGGTTTTTTAGATTTAATTTAAATATTTAAGGAATAAAATTTATTTTTAAATAAATTTATTTTATATTTTATATTTATAAATATATAAATATAATTTTGCGTTTTATACGTTTTTATATCTTGAGAAATAAATAGATAATGTATTTATTTTCATTCTAAAGGTTAAATAATTTTTATATTTTTAAAAATTAATCCATAGAATTTTTTTTAATTTAAATAATAATTATTATATAATTATTATTAGTTTACAAATTAAAAAAATAAAATACATTTTTCGGATTTTTTATAAAATTTTTAAATCTGAAATGAGTAAACTTGGGGTTTTAAAACTCTAATAAAACTCAATTATAATTAAATAAAATTATGATGGAATTTTCGATAAATTTAAATAACTTTTTTTTATCAGCCTAAATTCATTTTATTTTTAATGAAATTACTAAAAAGTCATCCCTTTTTAAGCCTTGCTAATAGTTATGTAATTGATTCACCTCAACCTTCTAATCTTAATTATGCTTGGAATTTTGGATCTTTACTAGCTTTATGTTTAGGTATCCAAATTGTTACTGGAGTTACTTTAGCTATGCACTATACACCTAATATTGATTTAGCTTTTATTAGTGTAGAACATATTATGAGAGATGTAAATTATGGATGGATGATTAGATATCTTCATGCTAATACTGCATCATTCTTCTTCTTATTTGTATACTTACATATTGGTAGAGGATTATACTATGGTTCATATAAATCTCCTAGAGCATTACCATGGAGTATTGGTGTAATTATTTTAATTTTAATGATGGCTACAGCTTTCCTGGGTATTGAAAACACATGCCCAAAATGGTTAGATGATGAAATGGGAACTTTCTTAATGACTAGTAATTTGATTATTTCTCCTAAACTTAAATCTCTATTTGATGAATATAAGATTAAACCATATCTTGTATTTTCAGAACTTTATAAAGAATCAGTTAAAGAAAATCTTAGAGCTGAAACTAGAAAAAAAGCAGGTATTTATGGTATTTTAAATCTAACTACCGGTAATTTTTATATTGGAAGCGCTGTAACTAATAGATTTTACAGTAGATTTTATAAACATCTTATTAGAGGTTTAGGTAATAAAAATATTGCCATTGATCTCGAAAAATATGGAATTGAATCCTTCGTATTTGTTATTCTAGAATACTTCCCAGAATCAGTAACAAAACGGAATAACCCAGATCTAATGGTTTTAGAAACTTATTGGATTCAAACATATAAACCAACTTATAACATTCTACTTGAAGCTGGTAACTTTTTAGGATATACTCATTCTGAGGAAGTTAAACAGAAAATAAGAGATATTTATTCAGATGAGAAAAGAAAACGAGTTTCTTTAATCAATAAAAATAAGACTTTATCAGATTCTGTAAAAGCTTTAATTAGATAAAAGGCGAGGGTCCGCGTAGCAGGCACTTGCCAAGGGGCCTCCGGCCCCTCGGCTTTAAGTAGATCAAATGAAGTTAAGAATAAATATAGATTAGCGAGGAGGGGCGAAGCCCCGAAGAAGAGAAAACCTCCTTTGGGGCAAGAAAAGGTTTTAACTTTTCTCGCCCCTCCTAGCATCTGCCGCTACGCGGCCGACGCTTCTTCAAAACCGATAACGTTATATAATGAAGACGGTTCAGTTTATATGAAATTTGGAGGTATTCGATTAATGATTAAACACTTCGAGTGTGATCATAAGACCATTAATAAATATATTAAGTCTGGAGAACTTTTCAAAAAACAATGGTATATTAAATTAGATTAATTACCATATAATTACATAAGAGTATTATTATTCACTTCTAATCATAGTCCTATATGGAGAATTGCGCAATCTATACAGAAAAGCTATTCAGTAGTATAGAATGCCTGACAGGGGCATTGAAGAGGATAACGACCTCTTTGGCTATATTGATGAAAACGGTCAAAGATTAGACATCTTTTTCAAGACCGTCGGTGGTGTATACCATCGCTACAGACTGGGTCATCAATGGGTGCCTGAAATGGTGCTTAATGTACAGTCGGATTTCCGAGAATATCCCTTTATTCTCCACAAGGCCTTAAATGATATTTACTGGAAAGAGAATTAACGAACTTGAGGATCAGTAAATTGATAAGGTACATGAAATATAAACCAGATGTCATTATAATGGTGTTTATATTTTGGAAATTGTATGTTCTTCCTTGGGGTCAAATGAGTTTATGGGGTGCAACAGTAATTACTAACTTACTTTCTGCTATCCCATGGATTGGTAAAGATTTAGTAGAATTCGGAAACTTAGAAAATGTTTTTATTTATTCAAATGTTGTAGAACTAGGTATTTTACCTATTATTGGTACTATTAATAGTAAAGCTTTAAATAAAATTAAACTTCGAACAGAACAAGAAAGATTAGATACACTAAAAACTTCAAAAAGTTTTCTTGCTATGCTTGTTGGTTTAATTGATGGTGATGGATATATTGCTATTACTAAAACACCAAAAAATTATATTAAAATTGATCTAATTATCTCTTTAGATTTAAGAGATTTAGATTTGATTAACTATATTCATTCGGTATTAAAAATTGGTCGTGTAAATAAATATCCAAAATTAAATGTAGTAAAGTTAACTATTTCAAGAACAGATCTACAAACTATTTTATTTCCTCTATTTATTTATCATAATTTATATTTCTTAACAGAAACACGAGAAGCTCAATTTGATAAAGTAATGTTTATTCTTCAAAATAATATTAAAAAGTATTCTGAGCTACCTGATAAATTTCCGGTTTACTGTAATTTACCTGTAACTGCAGAGGATTATAGTAAATTAGATTTTTTCCCAAATTGGATTGTCGGTTTTACAATAGCAGAAGGATCATTTTTTGTTAAAAATAATAAGGATATTTGTTTTTCATTAAAACAAAGAACACATGAATTATTATTTGAGGCATTCAAAATTATTTTTAATACAAAAGTAAAAATTGATACTTCTGAAGATTATTCTAAATTTATGGTTAGTTCCATTAGGGATATTCAAAAAGTAGTTGATTTTTTCTCTTTCTCAGATTTACATCCTCTTGTTGGTTATAAATTAACACAATATAATTTATGGTTAAATAATATTCGAGAAAGTTCACGATATGGAAAGATTAAATTACCTTAATAATAAATTAAGTATAAATTCACGATTTGATAAATAAAATAAAATTAAACATTTTCTAATTCTAGGGTGTTGACATCATCCTAGATATAACTACCGAGATCTTTAAGATTTCGGAGTTAAGACATTATGAGTTCCATTAAACTTAATAGTTTAATCGCAAATTGGGTGAATTGCAAGAACATCTCTTTGTTCACAGGGAGACAACTTGCAGCGAAGCATATATCAGTGCTATAAAGATATATGAACGTTCAACGACTAATCGGTGAGCTGCACTAGCAATAATCCGGACACGAGTGCCCAACGACATCGTCAACTTATTTAATGGATAATCCATTTAAGTTAGAAATGGTCGATGACATAGTCTAAACTTATTAGTGATAATAAGAAGGTACAATTAAATGTTGTATCGATAATATTTTTGTCATCTGGGGAGGTTTCAGTGTTGATAATGCAACATTAAACCGATTCTTCAGTCTTCATTACTTATTACCATTCATTTTAGCAGCTTTAGCTGTTATGCATTTATTAGCTCTACACGAACATGGATCAAGTAATCCATTAGGAATTACAGCAAATGCTGATAGACTTTATATGCATCCTTATTATACATTTAAAGATTTAGTAACAATTTTCTTATTTTTCTTAGTATTAGCTTTATTCTTATTTTATGCACCAAATAAACTTGGTCATCCTGATAATTATATTCCAGCTAATCCAATGCAAACTCCTGCGTCAATTGTACCAGAGTGGTACCTATTACCTTTCTATGCAATTTTACGATCTATTCCTGATAAATTAGGAGGAGTAATTGCTATGTTTGGTTCTTTATTAATTCTATTAGCTATGCCTTTATTAGATCTTTCAAGAGTTAGAGGTTCGGCATTCCGACCATTAATGAAATTCTTCTTCTGGTTATTAGTAGTAGATTTCCTTATCTTATTATGGTGTGGATCTCAACACGTAGAAGAACCATTCATTACTTTAGGACAATTTGCAACAACATTCTATTTTAGTTGGTTCTTAATTATTGTACCAGTGGTAAGTGTAATTGAGAATACTTTAATTGATTTAGCTACAGAAAATAAATCTTAATCAAAAAAAATATTCTACAAATTTAAATAAAATAACAACCACCCTTATTAAACCCTTTAGATTAATAAAAATTTTTCTTTCTTGTAAATTATTTAAGATTAAAATTAAAAATAATTAATTATTTTATGATTAAGTTTATACTGTTACACTATATAAATTACTTAAAATTAATAAATATTTTAAAAATTTAATGAGCAAATTTACATTGTTCCATTATAAAATTTACTTAAAATTTAAATAATTATAATGTAATAAAGGATTTAATAAAAAAAGAATATTAATAGTTATTATATAAATAATTAAGATTAATTTAACTTTTTAGTAGTAAAATACTAAGCTTGCTCATTTAACCAAGTTAAGTATTTTTTTTAAAATACTGCTTTTACGACAATAGGCATAAGATAATCTTCTACTTATATGTCATGCCTATCATAAAATAAAGGTTTTAGTAAGGGGAGGGGGTGGTTATTAATTTTATTTAGATATATTATATTATTAAAAAATATTTACGCTTGCTCGTTTAACCAAGCTAAATATTTTTCTAATGATACAGCTTCTACAGCAATTGGCATAACATTCGTCTTAAGTTATTTAAAAATAACTCCGGTATAACCGCCATGAATTTCGTCATGGATGGGACTATATCTTCATTCATTAAAATGAATGTTTCACGTGTAGTCTCTGAGGAGCCAGAATAAATTTTCTGTTTCCTGCCCATTGTCCATTGTATTATCCCAATTATTATCACGGTTTCCGTAAATTGGGCTTTAGGAGTTTCGGGCATATAGTGAGATTATCCTCATCTAATAATGGGGGGGCTTATTACCTACCCGTGGTGAACTCCACAAATCTCCGAACATTGTCCGTAGTAAACTCCTTCTCGTTCTACTAAAACGGAAGTTTGGTTTAATCGTCCAGGAATTGCATCAATTTTAAGTCCTAAAGAAGGAACAGCAAATGAATGAATTACGTCAGCACCAGTTACAATGAATCGGATGTGAGTTCCTACTGGAACTACTACTCGGTTATCTACTTCTAAAAGTCGTAGTTGACCTTCTTCTAAGTCATCTGTTGGAACTAGATAAGAATCAAATTCGATAGATTCTCCATCTTCATTAACAAAATCAGAATACTCATAAGACCAATACCATTGATGTCCTAATGCTTTAATTGTCATAGCAGGATCAATTACTTCATCCATTAAATATAATAATTTGAAACTAGGGAAAGCAATTGCAATTAATACAAAAGCTGGAGTAATAGTCCAAATTAATTCAATTAAAGTACCATGATTATGATATTTATAAACAATTTGATTTTTATTAGAACCAAAATTTACAATAATTGAAGTTAACACCCAAGAAACTCCAAATAAAATAACTACTAGATAAAACATAATTTGATCATGTAATTCTACAATTCCTTCATATGAAGGTGATGCACCATCTTGGAAAGCCCATTGCCAAGGCTCAGGAGCATCATTCCATACAGGAGAAATGATATTTAATGATTTAAGCATATTTAACATAAATTCTTATTCACGATATCCCTTAGATAAAATAAATAAATTAAATAATTAATAAATTAATTATACATAAACAAAATTAATGTATAGTTTATTTAGCCGTCAAAATAGGCTTTAATATTAAATAATTAAGTGGATTATTGATTATTAAAATCCATAACTTAACTTTGTGCAAAACAATCTTACACTTAAAAAGAAAAATTATTTTTTGCGTAGAGGTCCATAATTAATCTACTTAAAAATTAGTGTAGTTCAATTGCATCTTTTAGGTAAGAACAAGTTAAAATAGTGAAAACATATGCCTGAAGAATACCAATACCAAATTCTAAACCAGCTAAAGCTGTTAAGAATAATAGAGGTAATAGACTAACTAATAATAATACAGGTCCTGCTACTACCATTTTCCATGTGAAAGTTGAAATAATTTTTAATAAAGAGTGTCCTGCAATCATATTAGCACCTAATCGAACACCTAAAGAAACTGCTCGAGCTAAATAAGAAATTAACTCAATAGCTACTAATAAAAATACTAGAGCAAATGGAGTACCAGCTGGAATAAAGAATGCAAAAAATCCTAATCCATGTCGTTGGAATCCAATAATAGTAACTCCAATTAGAATAGCTGTAGCTAAACTAATAGTTAAAACAAGATGAGAAGTAGTTGTGAAAGAATAAGGTACTAAACCTACTAGATTACTAATTAAAATAAAATTGAATAAAGCAAAAATGAATGGTACATAAACTTCATTTTTTGGTCCAATTTGTTCTCGAACTAAATTTAAAATAGATCCGTAAACAGATTCAGAATGAATAGTCCATCGAGAAGGAATTACATAACCATTATTTAAAGATAAAACATTCATACTGATAGTAATTACTACTACCATAATTAAATAAAATCCAATGTTAGTTAAAGATAATTTAGTAAATCCAAAAATTGGAGCTAAAATGAAAACAAAATCATTAATTTCAAATTGCTCTAGTGGGTTATTAACTAAGAAAGTTGTAGCTAAAGTTGACATTTTTATTTATTTATCAGTGCTTTTTTATCAAATCGGTACCTCTAGTTCTCAAATATTAAAAAATTTATATAATTATTTAAATTTTTAACCTAATAAGATTAAAAATTGGTTCCGCGCAAAATGCGCGGACCCGATCAAGGCAGGCTGCGCCTGCCTTGATTTTTTAATTTTATAAATTAAATTAAATTTTGCACGAACAAATAAGATTGTCCGGCCTAGAAAGAGAGAACGGATGTAAAACATCAATCTAAAATAATCTAATTAATAAGATTAACTTAGACTACTTTATTATTATAATTTAATTTAAAACATAATAAAAAGTAAGGTGACCTTACTTATAATTGGACTAAATATTATACTTTTTAAATTATTAAATAATTTTAATATAATAATATCTAAGAAAAATTTTAAAATTAAAATGGACCAGAGTGACAACTACACCATTTCTTAAGTAATACCGCCGCGCAATGCGCGGCGACCTGACCTATTAAAATTAATTCAATACACTAATCTTTAAAATAAAATCAGAACCGGCCAAAAGTAGTTCTTTGGGAACCCGCGCGCAGCGCGGGTCCCCTTCATATAATTAAAAACTCATAATACAATTTATGTAAAAATATTTTAACTCGGCCGACCGAAGGTCGATCATATAAATCTATGCTACATACGGGCTTATTTTTAATAAATTAAAAAATTTATAATTAATTAATTATAAATTTATAATAAATTAAAGATAGTTGTTGCTATGTGGCAATTACTATTAATTAATGAATCATTTTAAATCAGAGATTTAACATTTTATAAAATCTAAAGGGTTTAATAAAAGGGGGGTAATTAATAATAGTTATTAGATTAATAAATTAGATACTGCTAAATGCATAGGTTCTAAGAATAAATTTGGGAATAATCCCATTACAAACATTAAGAATAATAATGGTAATAATGTCATAAATTCTCTTCGGTTGATATCACCCATTGGAACTAAATATTTACTTTGAGCACCAAATGCAGTTCTATTATATAGCCAAATACCATATGCAGCACTTAAAATCATTCCTAATCCTCCTAATACAGTTAATACTGGATTTTGTTGGAATGCTCCAGTAAGTGTCATAAATTCACCTACAAAATTAGCAGATAATGGTACTGCAATATTACCTAATGTAAATAAAAAGAACATAATAGACCATACAGGCATATGTTGAGTTAATCCTCGATAATATTTTAATAATCGAGTATGATATCGATCATATAAAATAACTACACAAATGAATAAAGCAGGAGATACTACTCCATGAGCAAGCATAAGAATTAATGATCCTTCAATTCCTTGAATTGTATTACTAAATAAACCTAATAAAGTAATATTCATATGTCCTACAGAAGAATAAGCAATAATTTTTTTTAAATCTACTTGTCTTAAAGTAGTGAAAGATGAATAAATAATACTAATAACAGCTAAAGAGTAAACTAAAGGAGTAAAAAATACAGAAGCATCTGGTAAAATAGCAATAGAATATCGTAAAAATCCGTAACCAGCTAATTTTAATAAAATTCCAGCTAAAATAATTGATCCAGCTAAATTAGCTTCTACATGAGCTTCAGGTAACCAAATATGGAAAGGAATCATAGGAACTTTTACTGCAAATGATAAAAAGAATCCTAACCATAAAATTTTTTGTCGAGTTTCACTAATATCTGCTACTGCTAATACTTGATAATCTGTTGAACCTACTTCAAAATAAATTACTAAAATAGCTAATAACATAAATAAAGAACCTAATAAAGTATATAGAAAAAATTGGTAAGCTGCATGAATTTTTCTTTCTCGTGCACCCCAAATACCAATAATTAAAAACATAGGAATTAATACACTTTCAAAACAAATATAAAATAATAATAAATCTAAAACAACAAATACTGCAATTAATAAAGTTTCTAAAACTAAGAAAGCAATTAAGAAATATTTAATTCCTGTTTTAACACTTTCCCAACTAGCTAAAATACAAATAGGAATAATAAATGTAGTTAGTAAAACAAAAAATAAAGAAATACCATCTACTCCAACTACTTCTTGAGTAGTTACAGTAGGAAAAGAACTAACAAATTGAAATCCATTATAATTAGAATCAAATCCAGCCCAAAGAACTAAAGATAATACAAAAGTTAATAATGAACTAGCAAGAGCTACCTTTTTCTGTAAAAAAGAATTTTCTCCAGATAAGATAACACCAAAAACACCTAAAATAGGAGTAACTAATAATGATAAAATCATAGTTATAATTTAAATTGTAACTTCTTAAATAGAGAGAATATTTATTATACAAAATAATTAAATAATAAATATTAAAAAATTTATCCTTATCGAGGGATTAAAACTTACCTTAATAAAAAAATTAAGAATAATATTTCTAACTTATGTGTAAAACATATAAAGCTAAAATTATTTAATTCTTAATTCATACAAATTAAAATTACTGAATACAAGGAAGATATCAGAGTTCATTAAAAGCCCTTAAACAACAAAAAATATAACCCTTTTTGGGTATTTTTTATATACGAAGTCAGATAAATTAAATTTTAAGGTTTAGCCCATACCTTACACGGTCCTGACGGACATCCCATATTTTAACTTGAGACAGGCAAAAATAGTTATAAATCCAAAATTTCAATAATAAATTATTAAAATTTATGTTATTTTATACTATCTTTTAATAAAAATTTATAATATATAAATTATATAAAATTTAATTTATAAAAGAAACGAGAGAATCGCTAAGTAATTCCTTATTTCAACTGTAGGCTTTACCTGCCGTAGAAACTGAAAATATAATTAAAGATGAATATCGCGTAGCGATATCCATTTTGCTGATTATATCAGCGATAATAATGAAATGCCAAATAAAAATTATTTTGGATTATTCGACAAAATAATTATATAATTTATTAAAATACTAAATGTTTTATTTTAATAAAAATAATATTGCTTAGCTATTCAATTTATAATTTTAATTTCCCAATAATAAATCCCTTAACCTATTAATAATTTTAAAACCCAATGCCACAATTAGTTCCATTTTATTTTTTAAATCAAGTATCATTTGCATTTCTTCTACTTATGGTTTTACTATATGTAGTATCTAAATTTATTTTACCTAACTTTAAGTTAGTACAATCTTCTCGAATGTTCTTAGCATCTAAATAATTAATTTATTAAGATAGTCCGAAATAATCTAATTTCGGTGAATTTCGAAAAATTTTTTAATAAAACCGGGCTTTACTGAAAATATTTTGCCGAAATAAATTTTTTAATTTATTCGTCTTTTATATAAAAAAATCTTTAAGCCATTTAATTTTAAATATTTATATTAGATACAATAAAAATTAATATACACCCTTCCCTTTATTATAACCTTTATAACCAATTAAATATAAGTATTATACTAGGACCTATAATAGATACAATTTTACTTAATTATATAATATTATAATTATAAAAAAGTAAAAAAATAATAAAACTAAAAAATAAAACATACATTTTTCAATATAAATCACGGTACTGTAATTACTAATATTAAGTTAAATACTAAAATTCTTTTTTTACGATAAATTAATAACAATAGTTCATATAAATATTTATAATAAATTCTAAACTTAAAAATAACCACCTCCTTAATGTAATCTTGAAAAAATTAGTTATAAGCCTATAAAATACAGAAAAGGAGATTATAAAAATTTGTGGTAAATATGAGGATGATAGTATTGAAGTCATTACTCATTAATTAAAATCCTTATAATATCCCAGTGACATCTCTGTGACATAATTTGAAATTATATCACTCTTTAGTCTGTGTGTTTTAATAGAAAATGACATCAGTTACATCAGTTACAATTTTATTATTTATAAAACCCTTTATCTTTAAAATACTTTATTGATCACTACCGTAAATTTTTTCGCTATATTTAATTGTAAATAAATTATGCGAAAACGGTGGTGAATATTCTTAAAATTTAAAGAATGGAAGGATTTAAACCTTCATTTTAAGTTTCGTCTCTGAGTTTTACTTAATTTATATTTTGTTCTTATTTAATTCCTAATTATATCATTTATTGACTTTTTATTTGAATTTATTAAATTTTAGTAATTTAATTTTAAGACATTTAGTCAGATAAAGTATATTCAATATTAACAGGCTTTCATCCGTAGATATTCTTAAATTTAATTTTTATAGTATACTTACTGTGGGACTCGAACCCACAAGCCTCTCGGCACCGAAGTTTAAATTCGGAGAGTTTACCAATTTCTCCAAGTAAGCAAAAATTATTATATTTAGTGAATAAAATTTTTTATATTCCGTGAAAATAAGTAATATTCTTATTTTCTAAAATTTAAAACAATTAATTTATTAATAGTCGACCCTGTTTTAATTAAATACTAAAATTTGTGATACTTTATATCCTATAAATTAAGTCTAATTATTATTTTAATAATAAAATGAGCGCACTTTATGTGCGCTCATTAAAGTTTTCCTTTGAAATTAAACAAAAATAAATTTTTAAATCTAAAAATGTTTGGGAATTTAAAACTCAAGAATCTTAAGGTTGCCTGGATATAAAAAATATATATTACCGGGAGAGAGATTTGAACTCCCAAGTTTTATGTATGAAATAAACATTTTACCATTAAATTATCCCGGCTATATTGTTTCTTTTATTTATTAAACTATATATTAATTTTAAGTATATATTATTCTTAGAGTTAAATAAGCCGAATTCTGTTATTAAGTTAATATATCTATACTCAATAAATTTATTTATTGAATAAAAAGCTATCCTTACTAAGGATTAAAGCGCTTTAGATCTTCAACTAAAATTAAACCCTCGCCGGGCTACTTGTAGCCTGGCGAGGTTAAGGGCGGCATAGCCGCCCTTGACGAAATATTTATTTTTAGTTAAAAATTTTTAGCTTAGGCTTACCACAGGTTAAATTATTCTATCATAAATTTTAGCATAAGACCAAAGGCCCTCTGCATTAAATATTACACGGCCAACACTTTTGTAAAATCTTAAAAAAAGTATTTTTTAGAGTCAATCTATTAAAAAAGTTAAAAATATTTAGAGCCGAAAGATCCTATAAATAAAAGCTATGCTCTAGTACTTTTTATTGTAAATTTACTTTTTTGAGATTTTAAATTTAAATTGTCTATTTTTGATCAATTATAAATTTTATTTAAAAATTTTTTAAAAATATTATTAAAAATAAATTTGTTAGTAGATAATGTACTCAAAGTCAAGTATTACTACTTACTCACTTAAAATTATAATTTAAAAAATTTTAAATTTTGGTTGATATAGCCGGTCCATATTTATCATTTTTAAAATAAAAGACGACGATAAATACAGTTATCTAAAATTAAAAAAATTATAATTATGGGGCCCAAAATATTTCTTTTAATTACCCTAATTTTCATTAGATATTTTACATTGTGGTTATTTAATTTATTAAATAATAAGCCCCGGACTTTCCTCCAAATAAATTTTATTTGGTTAACTATTATAACTCCTAAGAAAAATTATTACTTATAAAAAATTACAATAAATATTATAAAATTTAAGCTTAAAATTTAAATTATTTATTATAAAATTTATTAAATGATAATAAAAAGTTTATTTTAATAAACTTTTTAAATTATAATAAAATGGGACGGCCAAAAGCCGTCCCTAAAAACTTATATTATGTGTAGGTTATCTTTATTTTACATTTCATTAGAAAGTTTACACTACGAACAGATCTTCTTAATTTAATAATAAATTTTTAATATTTAAATTTTTAATTAAATTTATTTTTGGATTAAATTTATTATTAAATAAGACCTACGTATTCCCAAAGAACTACTTTTGATCGGCCCTGAATTTATATTAATTGTGCGGATGATAGATTTGAACTACCACGTCTAGATCATGAGTCTAGTATGCTGCCATTACACCAATCCGCATTATTGTTTAGTCTTAGGCTTTGCCTTGAACCCCAAACAAAGGTCCGGGCCGGGCAAAGCCCTGGGCCTGGTCAAGATAAATAAATTTTTCTCGGCTATTAATAAATTTATTATTTTTAAATTTATTTAATAATTTTGTTTATAAATTAATTTATTATTTAATATGAGGAGAGAGGGATTCGAACCCCCAAAGAGCGCAAGGGCTCACGAGTTTACAGCTCGCTCACTGACCAATCAGTATTCTCCCCTTATAAAAAAATTATTTATGTAAAGCATATTTTATTAAAAATTACTTTTTATAAAGTTAATAAATATTTTTTAATAAAAGAGAACCTGCGCATAGTGCGGGTTCCTAGGGCCGACTTTTATTTATGTTTTATATACAAAATAAATAAAAATATATTGATTACTTATATAAATTTATTATTAAATTAATAATAAATTTAAAGACTTATCGGAAAACCTTTTTTTATTAAAATTATTATTTTTATTCGATTAAAATCCGCACTTTGCACGAGGGATAAGGATGTGGGTATAAGATAGGTTTTACATTAAAAATATTTAATTTTTACAAAAAATTCAAAAATTAATAGAATATAGATATGAGTTAAAGAGTAATTTTACGTTAAAAAAATTTAAATTTTGCAAATAAATTAAAAATTTAATGATATTAAATTTCGTATAAAATAAAAAAATGTATTAGTATTCGTTGTTAATAAAATAACATAACAAAATTGTATATAAGGTGTATAAAATAGATGTATAAAATTAGTATTTACATTTTGGTAAATATATCTTAGGATATATAATTGTATATGTATGAAGGGAGTTTTGTTATATTAATAAGAATTTTAGTAAAGAGAGATGTTAATTAAATATTAATATTATATAGTAGTAATTTATTATTTAATAAATGTTTTATAATAGATAATATTAAAAAATTCCGATTTATTTTTTATAAATGTTTAAATACGTCGAGACAGAACCCACAATATACTATTGCCAACTACATTGGTATTTTATTTAAATTAAAATTTGTAATATAAGGTTTTTATTTTAAACAAATAATATATAAGTAACAATTAACTTTTTAATATTAAATTATTCTATAAAAAATAGGGGTTATTCCTTAAATGGTAGAGGGCTCGTTTTGCATACGAGTAGTCCGAGTTCAAGTCTCGGTAACTCCAATTCAAAATTAAAATTTTTATAAAAATACAATAAAAATTTTGTTATTTATTATATAAATAAAATAATTTATTAATATATTGCTAAATATTCTTTATAATTATTTAATATACAATTAATAATCAGGTTGTAGCCTAATCTGGTAAGGCATTTACTTTGGGTGTAAAATAGTGTAAGTTCAAATCTTACCAACCTGAGATAAAAAATAATAATTTTTATATCTATAATTTTAAATTTTGTTGATTTATTTTAATAATTCATAAGCAGTATATTTTTATAAAAATATTATTTGTTCATAAGTAACTCACCCCAGGTTTCGATCCTGGATTTGGGTGTTAGAAATACCCTGTTCTACCATTGAACTAGGCAAGCTATAAATTATTATTATTTATTTAAATTTTAAAATGAATAATATTTTTTAATTATTAAAAGTAACATTCTTTATTTAAAGTATTTTTTAATTAAAGGGCCGAAGATCCCAAGATTTTCGCCCGTCTCTGCGGGAATCTTAAATTATTAAGATTTGTTTATTAATCCTAATTACTTGTTTTAAAATGATTGTGATGAAATTGGCAAACATGGTTGATTTAGGTTCAGCTGGTAGTAATACCTTGCAGGTTCAAGTCCTGCCAATCATAAATTTTATAAAAAATATATTAAGATTTTTAATCTTAATTAATAAAGGATCTGCCTAATACTTTTAATTAATTTTAATTTATATGATATTATTATTTTTTAAAATAAATTGTTTTATATAAGATAAATTTTTATATTATCTAAATAAATAAAAAGATATATAAATTTTAGGGGTAGTAGCTTAATTGGTAAAGTCCTTACTTGTCACGTAAGTGAATACCGGTTCAAATCCGGTCTACCTCGATATTTTATTATTTAAATAAAATTTAATAATTATTTTATAATTTAATAAATTAAATACTTTATATAATTATATAAAGTATTTAATCAAAAATATTTAAAATATAATATACAAAATAAATTTAAAAATAGACCAACAAGTGACTTGAACACTTATCTGGAAGATTTGCAATCTATCGCATTACCAGTTATGCTAGTTGGTCTAAATTAATAAAAATAAATATAATAATATAAACTAATATTAATTAATTAAATTTTTAAAATATAAGATAATTTTATAAAATTTATTATTAATTAATTGTTTTAAAATTTTATAATTTTAATTTTCAGAATTTACGTATTATATAAATCTTTTTTAAATTATTAAATATTTTTATTTAAACAAATATTAAACTATAATTATTTTAAATTTATTTAATTCAAAAAGAAAATAAATATTCATTTTTTAATCAAAGCTTAAAATAAGTTTTTAAGAGAATATATTAAAAAATATTATTTAAAATATTTATTTACTTAAAATAAACTTATGAATCAAAATGAATAGAGTGGGACTTGAACCCACAAGGATTGTTATATCCATAGTTTAGCAAACTACTTCCTTACCGATTCGGTCATCTATTCTATAAAATATACATAAATATAATATGTATATAAATATTAAAATATTTTAATATTTTATTTAAAAATAAACCAGAGCCGGCTAAAAGTTATCTCTGGAAATCCGCGCTATGCACGGATTTTTTTATAATATATTTTATTTAAAAACCCGAGCCGGGCATAACCCGGCCCGCATTACAAAATTTGTATAAAATGTAAAATTTTAATTATTTTTTAAATATATTAGTTTATAAATTAATATTTAATTTAAATAAATATTTATAATAGGGAATAGTAGAATCGAACTACCGACTTTTAATTTGTAAGATTAACACTCTAACCACTGAGTTAATTCCCTGTATTAAAAATTATTATTATTTATATAAAAAATTTTTATATTACTTATATAATTATAATATTATCTTAATTAAATAAAAACATTAATGTATTTTAAATACTTATTTTTATTAGATTAATTATAAAAAAATCTATATACAATATGGATTCCTAGAAGTGACCAAAAACTGTTTTTAATATTTTGTTATTTTATATTAATTTATAATTTTTATTTATTTTAATATTATTTTTATAATTTATACAATAAAACTTATTATAAGATAAAATTATTAAATATTTAATATAAAATTTAATTTTATAATTTATATAATATTAAAATAAATTTATTTAAATTTTTATTGTAAATTATTCAATAAATTATGATAATTTTTAATATTATATAAAAAACTTCGGCCGCGATGCGGGAAGATTTAGAACTGTATGTTCGCATAAATTAAGTTATAATAATAATTATCAAATATTATTATTTATAATATTATATAGGGTGAAAACCCGGAATCGAACCGGGAACCGTTAGTACCACAAACTAATGTTCTACCGATTGAACTATTCCCACCATTAAAAACTTATTTTTATAAATATAATTTATGAATTTAATATTACTAAACAATAGATTTTTTGATTTGATAATATAACGTTTCAGAGGAGTTGAACCTCTACCAACAAGAGCCGAAATCCTGTACTCTACCAATTAAGCTAGAAACGCTCCAAAGGAAGCGTTTCCTGAAAAAAATAATATATTATTTTTTCTAGGAACGCAATATTATTACTTATAAAATAATAAGATTTAACTAAACTTAGTTAAATCTTATTATATAATTATATCGCTATATTTTAAAAAATTAATATATTTATTTACTCTCATTATTTTATTAATATTTTAATTTTTTTATTTAAAAAAATATAAATAAATTTATATGATTAAATTTATTAAATTTTAATATTTAAATAAACATAAATACTTTTTTAATTAAAAAAATAAAGCAATATATTAACTTATTTATCGATTATTTAAAAGATATTATTTTATATAAAATAATTTAAAATTATTATAATATTTTTATAATAATTATATTATAATAAATTTGTGTATAACACAAATTTATTAAATAAATATTTTATTACTGGGCCGGGAAGGCTCGAACTCCCATTAGTCGACATCAAAAGTCGATGACTTGCCAAAATTAGTCCACAGCCCAATTATTATTTTATTATTTAAATTGTTACTTTTATTTTTTAATATTAAATTATTATAAGTTTCGGCGGATCTTAATATTATTTATTTTAAAATAATAAATTAATTACCGCTATATAGCAATATTTTTATTTATTATTAATTTTGACAAAATAAAATTTATAGGCTTATTTATTATTAATTGAACTGACAAAATTAAAATTAATATTTGAAAATAAAAATTAAATTATTTTATAATAATAATCAAAAAAACTTAAAATTTTCTCAATTTAAAAAGTTACTATATAAATTTTTAGGTATTTATAATTTTTATTATATAAATAATCTTGTCGATAAATTTAAGAAATATATTTTATTTAATTTATAATTATATAAAAGAAAACAATAAATAAAGGAGTGTAGTTTACTTGGTTTAAAATAAGGATCTCCAAAATCCTAGTAGTGGGTTCGAATCCTACCTCTCCTGTAAATATTTAAAATTAATTTTAGTTTAATTTTATATAAATAAATTTAAGAATAGTTATAATTAAATAAAAATAGTTATCAATAAAAATTAAAAAATTTTTGCTTTTTTAGATTATATAAAAGAATAATATAAATAAAATTTTAATAAATAAATCTATAAGTCTGGTAACTCAATCGGTAGAGTGATATGTTGATAACGTATAAGTTAGAGGTTCGATCCCTCTTCAGACTAATTTTAAATAATTAAATAAAGAAGTTATAAGCAATAACATTTTTTGATTTTACTTTCAAAATATTAACATTATAAATAATATAATAAAAAATTTTTTATTAAAAATAGCTGTTATTACATAATTTTTTTAATAAATAGGATATTTTTTAATTTTTATTTTGAAATTAAAAATTATTTTAAATAAAACGGGAGGCCGACGAGCGGCCCAAGATCTTAGGGCGGAAGATCGTCCTGGCGGTTCTTTTTTTGTTATTTTTCTTAAATTAATTTAAGAATAAAATAAATTATTTTTACATTTTATTTATTAAAAATCTATAATTTTATACAAAATTTAAGTTATGTTTTGTATAACTAAATTTATTATCTCAAAATCATATATTTATATGGTCTAAGATAATTTACCTACAGATTAAATATTAATTTAATATTTAAATAGTATATTTATTAAATTTATTATTAAGGTATATGGCTGACTGGTAAAGCATTTTACTTGAAATAAAACATATGTGGGTTCGATTCCTACTATACCTAATTAAAAGTCCCGGTAGCTTAAATGGTAGAGCGTACGACTGAAAATCGTAGTGAGGAAGTTCAATTCTTCCCCAGGACATTTAAAATAAACAAAGGACCCGCGCACAGCGCGGGTCCTTTGTTTAATTCACTGTTTTTAAATTATAGTAAATTTTATACTTTAAAATATAAATATTTATAAATTAAAAGCGGCTAAAAGCCATCTTTGACAATCTGTATTATGCGCGGGCCTTTTTTATTTAAATAACTAAATTTGTGCTTTGTTCAGTTCAAAAATTTAAAAATTAAAAATAATTTAATTTAAAAATTATTTTTTGAATAAATTATTATTTTATATTTATATAATAATATTTAAATAATTTAAATAAAAATATAGAATTATTCAATAATTATAATAATTATAGAATTTTTGTAAATAAATTTTTAGGACTCTATTTTATAACTGGCGGGCCCGCAGGGCCCGATAGCTTATCGCCGGCTGCGCCGGCGACGAACCTGAAAATATGAAAGATAATTTTATTAACTTGATGCAGTAACATTATTATTAAATTTAAAGATATAATATTATTTTTAATAAATGGAATAATTTAAAATTTATATATAGAATTTTTAATTTCTGTGTCAAAAATATTTTATTTTTAAATAAATTAAACTCAGCCCTAAGACAATCTCGGTGAGATTTTGATTTAAAAAATTAGAATTAAATCTCAATTAATATTTTAAATACAACGGCCATTATACAAGTTTTTAATAAATTAATCTTAAGGGCCTGTTTTTATGATTTTGTTTATATAATAATTATACACAAAAGATTATAATATTACAATTATAAAGTTAATTACAAATAAACAGAATGAATTTATCGATGGTATTATTTCTTATCGGTATTTTAGGATTTATTCTTAACCGAAAAAATATTATTCTAATGTTGATTTCCATCGAAATTATGTTATTAGCTGTAACATTATTAATTATCTTAAGTTCATTTAGCTTTGATGATATCTTAGGTCAAACTTATGGTATTTATATTATTGCTATTGCAGGAGCAGAATCAGCTATTGGATTAGGAATTTTAGTTGCATATTATAGATTAAGAGGTAGTATTGCAATTAAAGCATAATGTATTTAGCTATTTTAACACTACCTTTATTATCAGCCACAGTAGCTGGATTTTTAGGAAGAAAAATTGGTAAAACTGGTAGTCATTTAATTACTTGTAGTTCTCTAGTTTTAACAGCTTTATTAGCTTTAGTAGCTTTTTACGAAGTAGGATTATGTGGATCACCAGTTTCTATTAAATTAATGAGCTGGATTGATTCAGAATTTTTATTAGTATCATGGGGATTTATTTACGATAGTTTAACTGTATCTATGTTATTACCAGTACTTATTGTATCTGCTTTAGTACATATTTATTCTACAAATTATATGAGTGAAGATCCTCATAATCAAAGATTTTTTGCATATTTATCAATGTTTACATTTTTTATGTTAATGTTAGTAACAGGTGATAATTATTTAGTAATGTTTATTGGTTGGGAAGGTGTAGGTATTTCATCTTACCTATTAATTAACTTTTGGTTTACTAGATTACAAGCTAATAAAGCAGCAATTAAAGCATTAGTAATGAATAGAGTAGGTGATTGGGGTTTCAGTATTGGTCTTTGGGCTATTTTCTGGACTTTCGGTAATCTTGATTTTACTACAGTATTTTCTTTAGCTCCATTTATTAATGAAGAATTAATTACAATTATTTCTATTTGTTTATTAGTAGCAGCTATGGGTAAATCAGCTCAAATTGGTCTTCATACTTGGTTACCAGATGCGATGGAGGGTCCAACACCAGTTTCAGCATTAATTCATGCAGCTACAATGGTAACTGCAGGAGTTTATTTACTTCTACGATCTTCTCCTATTTTAGAATTTGGGTCAACAGCTTTAATTTTAATTACATGGGTAGGTGCTTTAACTGCATTTTTTGCAGCAACTACTGGATTATTACAAAATGATTTAAAACGAGTTATTGCTTATTCAACTTGTTCTCAATTAGGTCTTTTATTCTTAGTTTGTGGATTAAGTCAATATAATGTAGCATTATTTCATTTAGTAAATCATGCATGGTTTAAAGCTTTATTATTCTTATCAGCTGGTTCTGTAATTCATGCAATGAATGATGAACAAGATTTAAGAAAATTTGGTGGATTATCAAGATTATTACCATTTACATATTCTATGATGGTAATTGGATCTTTAAGTTTAATGGCATTACCATTTTTAACTGGATTCTATTCTAAAGATTTAATTATTGAATTAGCTTATGGACATTATAGTTTTTCTGGTAATTTAGTATATTGGTTAGCTTCTGTAGCTGCAGTATTTACAGCTATGTATTCTATCCGATCTTTATATTTAACTTTCTTAGGTTATCCAAATGGACCAAAAATTAATTATAATAATATTCATGAAGCTCCTTTAATTATGGCAATTCCTTTAGTAGTATTAGCTGTATTTAGTATTTTCTTTGGTTATGTAACTAAAGATTTATTTGTAGGAATGGGAACAGATTTTTATAATAATGCTTTATTTATTCATCCTAACCATTCTATTCTAGTAGATACTGAATTTGGACTTCCTATGTCTATGAAATTTTTACCATTAATTGGTAGTCTTTTAGGTACTTTCGGAGTTTTAGCTATTTATTGGATTTTTGATGAATTACCTAATAAATTTATTAGTACTAAATTAGGTCGAGGAATTTATAGATTCTTTAATCAAAAATATTATTTTGATAATATTTATAATAATTTATTATTAAATAAATTTTTAAATTTTGGTTATACAACTAACAAAATCCTTGATAGAGGAGCTATTGAATTAGTTGGACCTTATGGATTAGTAAATGTATTTAAATCTGCTTCTAATAAAGTTTCTGGATTAGATTCTGGATTTATTCCTACATATGCTATGTACATTTTTAATGGTTTAATTTTATTTATTACTTTAATTTTCTTTATTGGAGACCCTAGATTATTTGTTCTTCTATTATGGGCAGTATTTTTATTACCTAATAATACTACTCAAAAATAAATATTCCCCCCTCAATATCTTAATTAATACCTTCTCGTGGTGATATTGTAAGTACCATTAAATGGGAAACTAAATTAATTTTACAACTCAAAACCGGCCAAAGGCCGTTCCTAAGAGACCCGCGCTATGCGCGAGTCCTTCTTAAAAATTTTATTCATATTTTTAATTAATAATTTAAACCTAAAAATTAACTTATTATAATAATTATAATATTAATTTTTTATTACATCTATATTAATAAAGGTTTTCATTAAGGGAGGTTGTTAATTTGGTTTAGATATAATAAAATATAAATTTTTAAATAATTTATTAGAAAATTATATACTATACATCATTTAAAATTTTTATATAAAAAAATTAAAGATTTTTATAGAAAAGCCGAAATATATAATAAAATTAACCCTATATTTTTAAAATAATTTATTTATGGATAACATAATAACTAAATATTATAATATTATACAGTAAGAGTATCTAAAAAATTAGATAATCTAATATTTAAATAAAGAATAGCACTAATATTAAATAATGTTAATCCACCCCAAAATAAAACATAAATAATACTTGCTTTTTGTACTAAATTAATAAATTTAATACAAATAACATTATTAATTTTAAATTTATTAAAATTTACATATTTAATGAAAATAAATAAACTATAAAAAATAAAACTAATAATTACCAATGTAGAAAGGATTTCAGTACAAAATAAAATCATCTTAATACCATTTAAAATTTCAGAAGCTTCATAAGGTGAATTAATTTTAATATTTTTAATTACCTCTTCCACATCTTTTTCAGTACCTCCTAATTCAGGATTAGGTTCAATGATTAAATTCGCACTTTTATCATTTTTAGTAATAGTAAATACTCTTTTTTGATTCTCAATATGTTCTAGAATTCTAATTCCAAGGTAAGTTGTACCCATTGCTGTAGCAGTACCAATAGTAGCAGTTAGTTTATTTGAAGCTGGAGAAGATTTAACAGCACTAATAGTAAATTTACCAATTAAACTTAATGCTGCTACATCACCCACAGATCTAAGATCTAAAGAAAGTTCTTGATCAAATAATGATAATTTAATAAATAATTTAAAAAAATCATTATTATTTTTATCAACCCCATCTGATGCGTATACAGTCATAAAATCATCCATTAAATTATTTGGAATAAGACTAAAAATATAAACCCAAAAAATTCCAACTACAAATAATGAAATATTATAAAGTTTGTATGGAACAGGTTTTACGAACTTAGTCAAAATGTATTGAATAAATTCAATAGATAGATTAGCAATAAGCAAACCTAATAATAAAGATAACATAAATTTTAACATATTTTAATAATCTAGCCAAAGGCTAGTTAAAATTTAATTTGAAATTAATGGATTAAATCCATTGGGAAATATTTAACCAGCATTAAGATAATTTCTTAAAATATTTTGTATATACTTAAAAAATAGTCAATGTAATAAATAGTTTACAAAATAATTTATTATTTTGTATTTACTTATTTAATAAATTTACATAAACTAATTATTACAATATTGCCTATAATCATTGCTTTTATAATTTTCCGGATTTAATTAAAATTTTCAATAAAATTTTAAAAATTTATTTGTTTTTTAAAAAATAATAATAAATTTTTATTAAAATCCTATAATTAATAAATTATGTTAAACCTTTTATAATCTTTTCACCATTTACCTTATATATTTAATTTAATAAATTTTATATATAAAGGAGTTGTGACGGTGTAAATTTATTAAATAACCTTTATCAAAAGGAGGAGCCATTAATGACTGACCATTAATGACCCCAAAAATATTATAATTATAAATTAATTTTTGAAGTAGAAGGATCTTTAGTAAATTTTAAAGCTCCTTTACCAAATTCGTAAACAAATCCAATTGTTAATACAACTAAAAATAGAATTACTACCCAAAATCCCATTGTTGAGATTTCGTATAAAGATACTGCAAATGGGAATAAGAATAGAACTTCTAAATCAAATACAATGAATAAGATCGCTACTAAATAGAATTGAATAGAAAATTTCTGTCGAGCATCTCCTAAAGGTGTAACAATTTTGTTAACATAAAGATTTTTATTCTTTATTTCCATATGTTACCATATGGTTCAGACTATGTCATCAACCTTTGATTTATTTAAGGTTGTCGGGCACTCGTGGAAAGATTATTGTTGGTATTACTCACCTTCTAGTCGTTGAACGTTCATATATCTATTAAAATACCGATATAAGCTTCGCTGCAAATTGTCCAATTAATTAAATTGGAGTTTTTTGCAATTCACCCGATTTTCCGAATAATATTACTATTATAGGGGGCATACACTTACCCACACTCATAGGGTGATACTTTTTCACTGTAAGGTTTATTAACAGCTAATAATCCATTTACTACAAGTAAAACTAATGTTAAAATAGGAAGGAATAAAACTAAAAATGTTAATGTACTCATTACCAATAAAATAGATTTAAAGTGATTAAGTGAACACTGTTTAATAATGGTGTTGGATTAATAATAAAGAAAATTAATAGAAGAGTAATTGTTGCAATTACTAAACTACTTGAAGTTGATAATTCTTCAGAAGAACCTTCTAGAGAATTATTTGTTTCAGTTACATTTAAATCAGAAGAAATTTCCGTAGTTTTAATTAATGATAATGCTGATGGCGCTGGTACAGGATCAAAATGAATAACTTTAATAATTCTTAAATAATATGCAGCACTAACTACACTTACTAAAATAGCTACAAAAGCTAAAAAGAAATTTCCATTATGAGTTGCTGCATATAAAACCATCTGTTTACCAAAAAATCCTACTAAAGGAGGAATACCTGCCATAGAAAATAAACAAATAGCAAGACTTAATCCAAGTAAAGGATTTACTTTAAATTGACCTTTTAATTGATTAATTAATTGAATTGGTGAATAAATAGATAATCCTTTAGATCCTAATAAGTAACCAAATGCTACTAAAATAAAAAATACATTAATATTAGTTAATGAATATTGAATTAGATAAAATAAAAAAGATTCTACAGATTCTTCATTATTAATTGCTAATGCTAATAGTAAAAATCCTACATGAGAAATTGTACTATATGTTAATAATCGTTTAATTCTATATTGAGCTAATCCTCCAATTGTACCAATTAATAATGATAATAATGAACTAATTAATAATAAATTAGTCCATGAAGACCAATTAGCTAATTGAGTAAATCCTTGGAATTCTAAAATAAATACTAAGAAAGCAATTTTTGGCATTGTTGTTAACCAAGTTGTTACTACTGTAGGTACTCCATCATATACATCTGGAGCCCAATTATGAAATGGAGCTGCAGATACTTTAAATAGTAAACCTACCATAATTAATAATACACTAATTTCAATCGCAGTATTTGTTTCTGTTGTAGAACATAACATATATAATCCTTCAAAACTAGTTAGTCCTGTAAAACTATATAATAAACTACTTCCTAATAAAATTAAAGCTGAAGATAAACTTCCTAATAAGAAATATTTTAATCCAGCTGATGTTGCAGATTCTGACTCTCTGTAAATAGTAGCTAAAATATATACAGCAAAACTTTGTAATTCAATAGATAAAAACATAGAAATTAAGTCACTACTTGAAATTAAACTACTCATACCTAATACAGAAAATAAAGCAATAAGAGGATATTCAGCTAATACTGATAATCCTTTACTCTTATTTACTAAAGTTGAATTTAATTTATTAAATGATAGAGTATTTGCTCTATTTGCTTTTTCACTTAATAAAAGTACTAAAGCTCCTAATAAATAAATAAATACATCAATACTTTGAGTAATAGTTGTAACTTGAAATAATCCACCGAACACTCCTACTCCTGAACCAATATTATTCATATAAAGAGAATTATATGATAATAAAGCAGAAAAAAGTAGTAAAATAATTGTGATTCGATTAAAATAAATCGCAGGAATTCGAAGGGAAAATAAGGCAATCGCTAAAATCATGGTTAATACACCGAATAAAACCATTACTCACTTAACAACTATCTCATTAGAGATACTATCTTTAATTTATTAAGATTAAAATAAATTTTAAGTCTTAACAAAATTAAGAGAAGATTAAAGTTTATTATAAACTTTAAACTAATATTTATCTTTACTTTAAAGTAAAATATAAAAACCAGTGAAAAATAAATTTTAAATAAATTTATTACTTATATAATATACAATTTATTACAAAATAAATAATATTATTAAAATCCGTTTTTAACTAGGTAATATTAAAATATAAAAAAATAATATATTGTTAATTAAACCGTTCAATTTATTTTATTTTATTAATATAAATTTTGCTTATAAATAAGATTATCATTAATCCTATCTGATTATAATATTTTCAGGAATATTTTTAATAATAAAAATTATAATTTTTTGTTGTTATTTCTATATTTAAAAAACATAAATTCGATAAATTGTAATTTAAGAGCCTAATGAACAGCTCTATGTCTCTTGTGGGTTAAAATGCCCCCCGGAGGGACTTTTTATTTTTTAAGTATAAATAAATTTTTTATATTAAATATAAATAAAAATTTTATTAGTAAACAAAAAAATTTATTTTTCTCATTTATTCAAAAAATTAAAAATTACTTACTTATTTTTATAAATTTAATATATCCTAATTTATATTTTATCTTTTTAAAATAACATATATTTTAATTATTATTAAGCATAATTAATGTCTAATCAAATTTATAAAATTTATAATTATTAAATCGATTATTTAGTTTCCCACATATTATAATGGTACTTATAGAATCTACCACAAAAAGGTAAATCGATTTTACATAAAATACATATATAAATATTTTTTAAAAATATTTAATTTTTTAAATTATAAAACAAAAAACCGATAAACTCCTTACAAATAAGAGCTTTGTCCCAATTTGTTTTAAAATTATTATAAAATTTTAATAAAAATATTAGTTCCGAAGGACTATTAATAAATAGATTAATATTTTAAAATTTTAAGTTTTAAAATAATAGCCTAGAATCTTAATTTTATATTAAATAAGTTTATTATTTAAATATGATATTATTATTTGAATAAAACTAAATATTTTAAAATTCGAGCCAAAAGGCCGAATTTAGACTTTTAGGTCCAGATTCTAAGGGGGTGTTATATTATTAATTTAATTAAGATTGAACTGGTAATGAATTTACAGTATGGAATGATGGTGGACTAGTTAATGACCATTCTAAAGTTGAAGCTGTTGAAGTAGCTCCAATTGCTCGTGAACTACTAAAGAATTGAGGTACATACCAATAGTTATTAGCTAAGTTATATTCTTGTCGAGCTAATAAATCATATAATGCGTATAGGAAAACTAATGAAGCTACAATAGAAATAATAGATCCAAAACTAGATACTAAATTCCATCCTGCATATGCATCTGGGTAATCTGGAATTCTTCGAGGCATTCCTGCTAGACCTAACATATGTTGAGGGAAGAATGTAAGATTTACCCCGATAAATAGACTCCAGAAATGAATTTGTCCTAATAATTCATTATAAGTTTTACCAGTAATTTTACCAATCCAGTAATAGAAAGCAGCAAACATTGCAAATACTGCTCCCATAGATAAAACATAATGGAAATGAGCAACTACATAATATGTATCATGTAAAGCTACATCCATTGAAGCATTAGCAAGCATTACACCTGTAAGTCCTCCAATAGTGAATAATGCTAAGAATCCTAATGCAAATAACATAGGAGTTGTGAATCGAATACTTCCTCCATATAGAGTAGCTAACCATGAGAAAATTTTAATACCAGTAGGTACTGCAATAATCATTGTAGCTGCTGTGAAGTATGCTCGAGTATCAACATCTAATCCTACAGTATACATATGGTGAGACCATACAATAAATCCTAGAACACCAATAGATAACATTGCGTAAACCATACCTAAGTATCCAAAAATTGGTTTACCACAGAAAGTAGATACTACGTGACTAACAATTCCGAATCCAGGAATAATTAAAATATAAACTTCTGGATGCTTTTTCTTCAATTAATATAGTTAGAAGAAAAAAGGACTATATCTTCAACTTATTCCATCTATTTATAAAATCTAACCATGCTTTATAATGAATACTATCAGCTTTAAAAGCTTCTAGATCACGTAAAGTAAAGTAATCTTTAATAAGAAATAATCTTTGTGATTTATGACTTCGACTTGTATGTGTTTTAAAATATTGTAACATATTTAATACATCTTCACGACTTTGTACAGACCATTGATAATAACCATTTTGAGCACTATCAAAATATACATTGCCTCCAAATACATCTTTATAATATTGTACATCTTGTAATAATTTATTTACTACTCTAATACTTAATTGAGGACAATTATTTTTCATACTCATTGTAATAGTTCCATCAGCATCAAAAAATCCAGCAAACCAATTAGATTTTTTATCTAATTTTATTGGATAAATAACAGAAATTTCAAGTTGTTGACAAACTCGATGTAATTGTTGAAGACGTGAAGTGTGTCGAATATAGCCGTTAATACAATTGATAAGATTAATCATACCTTGTTTGTTATGTAGTCTATAACGATAAGCTTTAGCGCCTGATCGCATTTTAATACTACCTCCAAGTTTATCTTGGATATAACGTAAACAACGTAGATTTTCTAGTCCCATAATAATTTCTAAAGAAGTATATCCTTTTTTACTTACTTGAAGACTACCATCTCCATCAATTAATCCGGCAAGCCATTCACAAAATAATTTTGAATAAGGTGCTACGCGTGTAGTCTCTGAGGTTCCTACTAGACTACTTTCGTGTCGTTGGTTACCTGCTGATTGTGTCTCAATCACGATATTTTGACTTGATCGGGATTTATTAAATAAACCTCTTATGTTCGAAGTAATCATGATTGGTAACAGACATTCCCAGCTTATAGCGTAGTTCATATTCATATTAAATGAATCGGGCCGAAGTTGACCAAAGAACCAGAAAAGATGTTGATATAATAATGGATCTCCTCCTCCTGCTGGCTCGTAGAAAGAAGTATTAAAGTTTCGATCTGTTAGTAACATTGTAATTCCCTTTTGAATTATATTAAATTTAAATAATATAATATATCTTGATTTACTGGTCATAGGACCCATGGCTCAGATTATAATTATAATCTGACCTCAAAACAAATGTTATTTGTTAAGGTAAATACTCATACATTCACATGTATGTTGGGACTATATCTTATTAATCTAAGTTGTAAAAATTCTGTAAATGATCCCAAATAAAAACTGTTCTTTTGTCATTTATACAAGATTTAATTTCAATGATTTTATCAATATTTTGATTATGCTTAAATCCACCTTGTTTAAAGTAATCTAAAACTTTAATCCAATCTTTATAATCCAAATATTTACTACCAAATAAGGGAAATAGATTAAGATAATTTTCTAATACTAAATTTCCCTTTAAACTAGTCGTTCTTACTTTATATTCAGGTTTAGGTTTATCCTCTCTAATAGCCTTAACAGAAGTAAATAGAAATTCTGCCAAATTATTCATAAATGATAATTTATTTTCTAATTTATGATCTTTTTGACTTTGAGATAATTCAAATCTACATTCTACTCTAGGATATTTAGAAGTGGTAGTTGTTCTTACAGAAAAATGTCCATCTGCTTCAATAAATCCAGATAACCAAGCATTTGAATCCAATGGACTAGTATCTAAAGGTTTATTAACCATATTAAGATTATCAAACTTAAGATTTAGCCAATCAATTAGATTGTTTAATGCTTTGATTTTAGGAGTTCGCATATTACCATTAAGTAATGTAGCAACTAATAATAATCCTTCATAATTATTAATAGTTAAAATGTAAGCATTTACTCCTTTTTTTCTAGAAAGAGACCCATTTTTTAATTGTTTTTGAATAATTAAGGCTAATGGTAAATCTTTTAGATGAAAAACAATTTGTACCGAAGGATAGTTAATTCTTCCTTTAGGAGATCTTTCAGTTTTAGGTACAATAATTGTACCATCACCTTCGATTAGTCCAGTAAAATAAGAATTAAATTTTGAATTGATAAGATTGTATTTGGTTAAATTTAAATCAGATTCATCAAAGAATCTTGAATCTTTATTGACTTTGTTAATTTTTAATTGAGATACAGGTAAAATAGAACAACAGATTAATTCCGGCGTATAGTCTCTGAAGATCCCCAAAAAATTCAAATCTAATGGGTTTCCTGCTGATTGTGTTTGATATAATGTATAATTATCAAACAGTTTCCAGCAAATAGCCGAATTTAAAGCCGGCAGAATAAGTTTACCGGCTAATACAGGTAAAGATAGAAGTAATAAAACTGCTGTAATTAATACAGCCCATACAAATAGAGGCATTTTATGGAATGACATTCCAGGAGCTCTCATATTTAAAATAGTAGTAATGAAGTTCATTGCTCCTAACATAGAAGAAATACCAGATAAATGAAGACTAAAGATCGCTAAATCTACAGATCCACCAGAATGAGAAGCAATACCTGATAATGGAGGATAACATTAATGTTGATAACCTCAAACTTCTGTACCTATTAGATACAGGAGTTCTATCGTTATACTCAACAGCTCTCGCCGTTGGTCGGACTATACCTTCAACCTAAGACCTAAGGTATTCCCAGGGCATTCCCCCTTTAGGAGACTTAGAAGTCCACAATGTGTTATTGGCTCTAACCTTTCTTAATCCTCGTAATACTTTCTGAATCTTTACAAGTTGAGAATAGTCTCCTTTGTGTTTATTAAACGATCTAGACCAAATTCTGTATTCAACACCCTTCATACCTTTCATAGTATTGAAGAAATATTTTGATACATTACTGATTGCTCTAGAATTAGTAGTATCAATCATATAGTGGTTATATTTTTCTTTGTATACGACTTTAGTGGAAATATGAAGAATATGTCTAATACCTTCTAGTACTACTCTATCTAATTTTTGAGTAATACTAAATTCATGTACGATTCTACTTGCATCCTTAGATACCAAATAAAAACTACCTTCAGCTTCTACAAATCCAATTAACCATGACTTAGAAATAACCTTACCTGCTTCATTTGCATCAGCAATAGGTAAAGTAATTTTATTCCAAGCTGGAGAGATATAAGATTCATCAGGTTGAATCAATAATAGAGTTTCAATTTGTGCATTTTTTTGGGATTTAGTTAATTCTTTATCCTCAAGAATAGCATATGCTGACTTGAATTTAGCATAATTGAAATATTTGGTTGTTAATAGAGGATATCGATCAAAAATAGGGAAAATAATATTCGCCAATTGTTTTCGATCTCTGATTCTAAAACTACCCATATCTTTATTAGATTCTACACTTACTGAACCTACTCCTAATTGTTGTTTAATATAATACAAAGCTCGTAAGTTATAAGTATTTTGAGAGATTTTAAACGTTAAAGTCCACTTGTCGTCTTGACGTAAGACAGAAAAAGATCCATCTCCATCAGTTATACCGACAAGCCATTGTTGAAATTCTGTATTCTTAGGTTGCATCACATTTAGTCTCTGATGGGATAAAGTAGAATAATCTAATTTACCCCAGGCGGATTGTCCCCGTGTCAAGAACATTTTTACTGCCAATCTATTAAACCCCAAAGGATTTATGATTGATGAGTAGTTCTTTCCGAATTGAGGAGTTTCCCGCATCGAGTGATGTTTTGTTGCCCGATCTTTACAGATCGGCGACTGCTTACCATTTTCAACAGTCCATCCAGTACCAGCTCCGTTTTCTACGAAAGCACTAGCTACTAAAAGAATTAAAGAAGGAGGTAATAACCAGAATGAAATATTATTTAATCGAGGAAATGCCATATCAGGCGCTCCAATCATTAAAGGAACAAACCAGTTACCAAAACCTCCAATCATAGCAGGCATAACTAAGAAGAAAATCATAACAAATGCATGAGCAGTTACAATTACATTATATAATTGATGATCACCATGTAGATATTGAATTCCAGGACCAGCTAATTCTAATCTAATTAACATAGAAAAGGCAGTACCAATCATACCCGCAAAAATAGAGAAGATAATATATAAAGTACCAATATCTTTAGCATTTGTTGAGAACAGCCATCTAACCATATTAGAAGTTGTTATAATCCTTTTTTTTTTATTATTACTTTTATTTAATAATTATTAAATTTATAAAGTATAAAAAAAGCTGTAAATATAAAGACATCGGCGGCCAAAGGCCCCCGATGTCAAGGAGGCCGCGCAGCCCCCTCCTTGACTAAATAATAAAATTATTATATAAAAATATTCAGAGTATATATAGTTAATATTAAAACGGGGGGCCGACGAGTGGCCCAAGGCCTTGGGGCGAAAGGTCATCTCGGCGATTTTTTTTTTAATTTAATCTAAAATTTTATGTTTAAATAAGAATAAATTATAAATAAATCATAAATTTTATAATAAAATGTTCATACTCTGAATATTTATAAATATTTCACGCGTAAAACTAGTTTAAGATCGACGGTTTTTGGCCGTCCTATTTTATAATAAGTATATATAATATCTATTATATCAAAAAAACTAAGGACTCCCAAAAAGAAGTTCTTCTAGGAAGGGCCCTGCAGATCCTTCTCTAGATTATATTTAATTTATTTATATTTAGGATACTATCTATATAGACAATCATCAAAAAAAATAAAAAATAAAATGTTTATTAATAGCCTCATAAAATAAAAACACTATTTTTAAAATCTTAATATTAAAATTTAATTTATTAAGAAGAACACACTTTTTTTCCTGTTTATTTCTTGATAACCAGGTATATAGAAAAAAACAAATTAATTTTGATTATCTAAGTAGAAAATGAAAATAAAGACTTATTTTTATAAATTTTTAATTTTAACTCTTAAGATATATTAATAAAAAACATTAATTTTTGATATTTTTAATTTTAACTTCTACTATTTTTACCGATATATTTTTCTATATATATTTAAATTTATTTTTTAGTTAATATTTTATTTTAGTTTATTTATTACCTTCTTTTTTAAATTATAATCACCATGTACATGAACATACGCTAAAAATGTTTAATAATATTACTCATTATTTTAACACATTTGTGACTATTATTTTTGAAGAATAATTCATCTACAATAAAAATTAACACCTACCTGATTATTTAACTGAATATATTATATAATTACTTTGATCACCACCGTCCTCGTATATTTTATTTTATTTAAAATAAAATATAGCGAAGGGAATTACGGTGGTGTATTTGTCCCCGTTAAATAATTTTGTACCCTTCTATTTAATGATAATATGAAAACTTAAACTTAAAAGTTTTAATATTTTTTAATAATGAAAATCTAAAAAACCTAGATACTTTAAATAACAACTTCGAAGAAAGTCTTTATAAACAATTATATGAATCTAATATTCTAGAAAATGAAATTGCTAAAAAATCAACTTAATTTACTGAAACTATAAATAATTCACCAGAAGATAGTAACACAGAAGATGATAACACAGAAGATGATAACACAGAAGATGATAACACAGAAAATAATGATATTTCAACAATTATTGTAACACCACCTTCCCCAGATACAACACCAGTAAATAATAAAATCCCTAACAATCCATCTTCTGATCATCTAACTGTAAAATACCTTAGACGACGACGACAATAACTTAATGTCAAACAAATAAGGTTAAAATAACTCATTATAATCTATAATAAATATATAATAATTAACACCACCCAATCTAAATAAATATTAAATCATATAATATTTAAATTAAAACCTTTAATTTAAATAAAATTGCAACAATGGTGACAGTGTTAACCTTTTTAAAAAGTTTTCTAATTTATTTTAATTTATTATTAATTTAAGCCACCGTAATTACCTTCGTAATATTTAACTTTGTTAAATATACGAGAACAGCGGCAATATTATTATAATTATTAAAATTATAATTTTAATAATTATAATTAAAAAAGGATTAAATAAATATTTATTTAATCCCCCTGCTGTCATAATATAAGTTTAAATTTTATTATGAGATTGTTTTTAATTTATTTCTTTAGAAATATTAATATTATAATTTCAAGATTTATCTTGAATGTGATTTTTAAAAATCCAATGTTATTAATTACTACTCTTAAAAGAATCTTATTGTTGTTTACTATAGTATTTTCTTATTATATTTATAACATTATGGATATGAAAACACTATTAAATATTATTATTATTTCTTATTCTATTTTAAGTATGATCTTATTATTTTTTAATTCTTGGTGTTTATTAAAAATTTATAATCTTTTAAAAATTAGTTTAAATAAAATTATTTATAAAATTTACCAAGATGAACAAATTAATAATCAAAACAATATCTTCCTAGAAAAACAAGATATTGATCCAGCATCTGAAAACATTCTTAAAGAATGGATTTTAAATTGTTTAGTAGCTTCAAATAACAATAATACTCCGATTGGAAGTAAAGACAGTGATCCTAAACATTTTTTATATTCTAACTATTTAAAATACTGTGAAAAAAAAGGTTTGGATGGTTTATCTTTAAGAATGTTTTCATCTACATTATTATTAATTTTAAAAAAATTAAAATATGTGGAATGTACCAAAAAAATCATTGATGGAAGATCTGTAATTACTAATTTAAAAATTAAAAATTAATTTAAGTTGTCATACTTTATTCTATATTTTACTATAATTTAACATGAATGCTTTATTATTATATTTATTAAATGAGAATATTGATATTATTTCAAGTTCTCAACAAGAAATCCCTACTGTTGTTGAAAATTCTGTTCTAGATTTTATCTTCGACATTAGAAATATTTTTGAAAGTTATATTTTATCAACTAGAAATTTATTGTTGCCCAGATCAATTGATTCAGAAAATGTAACAAATTTTATAAATAATTAAATTTATAATTTTTATAATCTTATTTGGATTTGTTAGTTACAGTACTTATTGTATTGGTTATAACTGTTGTGTTTATGTATATAATTTATTTCATATTATCACAAATCCTATTTATTCTACAATTATTGGAACACATTCCTTTATTTCTCAAATTAGAAATAATTTTAATAATTTTATTGATAATATTTCATCAAACTCTTTTGATTTAGAAAATCATTCACTCCACGATAGATTTATGAATTGAGTTTGTGATTTAGTTTTTGGACCTGTATCTGATTCTGAAACTAACTCTGCAAGAAGTTCTTCTACTACATTAACTTATGATAAAAATATTATAGAAAATATTAATTTTGAAGATGTTGATGAAAACATTAATGTAGAACCAAATTATAGATTAGAATCAGATAACACAATCAGATATGTTCAAGAATTAAGAAATAATAATTATTCAAGAATTTTAGATAATTCTAGAACAAATAAGATTATTGTCGATCCTACTTGTGGATAATCAGAAGTAGGATCGACAAGGAAGTATATAGAAGGTGGTATAAATTATAAGGTGATTTTACCAGTCTGAAAACATAGGAATTCCAATTTGTAAAGTGACGTTAAAAATTGTTGAAAATAACTAATATCACCACAATATAAGTTATTTAAATTAAAGGTTTTCGGTGATAAATCTACAAAATAATCAGTAGATTTCTCTTTAATTATGGAGGTGTTATAATATTATTTAATTATTTGAATATGTGCTGGTTAGTAGACTCGAACTACTATTACCTCGATTACAAATCGAGTGCTTTACCAATTAAGCCAAACCAACTTATTAATTTTTATTAAAATAAAATCCATTATTACTTTTATATTTAGATTTCCGCGGATAATGACACCTAACTTCGAAAAAATATCATTTGTTTGTAGATTAAATAAATAATATAGACTCTGGGCCGGAATTTTTAAATTTATAATTTTAAAACATCAATTTATGGTTATATGGGAAGAAACCCGCAAATCATGAAAACAGAAATTATTACTGTAGATCAATTAGAAAAAATCCTTCTTAATTATCAAGTATATGATGTTATTGAATTAAATGATAATGAAATGTTAATTATCAGAGATTCGAAACCATTAAATTTATCAAAATCCCAAATTGATGATCACTGGAATATTAATAATCCAGTAATCATCAATTTATTTATTAATAGCCTCGTCTTAGGTTTAAGGAGCAAGCCTTTGGCTCCAGACTATTATAAAGCAAGAGGCCGATAAACCCTTGCAAATCGGGGCTTTGCCCCGATACCTTTTAATTTTTTGTAAATCGAGATCCTTTAAATTTTATAATAAGGTTTCACTTTTCTTTTAAACAACCTAATGTGTATAATATGATAGAAAAATTTATCAATGATTATTAAATCAAGAATGGGTAGTATTTAATGATATAACATTTCAATAATATAAATAGAATTTAGGCGTCGTCATTAGGATAAAAACCTACGTGGGTCTTGACTTATTTAGACAGATACCCAGTGAAACTAATAATTATATTTAATAAAATATAAGTAACAAATAAGATTTTAATTTCTAATATTTTCGAAACCGTGAAACGGTAAATTTCTTAGATCCGGCGCTGGCACAGCCGGCGATGGATCATCGGGCGCAGGCGCCCGCCGATCCTTTAAACGAATCTATGATTTTAATGAAAAGGGGATCTATAATCCCGTTAAATTAGAATAATAAGTAAAAATTTAAACTTAGTTTCGAGTGAATGCTATCTAGGGACTTGACACATGCGAGTTGAATGCGGACCACTTGTGGTCCGACATGGCGAACGGGTGAGTAATGAATAGGTAAGCTACCCATAGGATTGGTGGAATACCAAATATTAAATACAAAAGCCTACTATGTAGGTTTTTTGTATTTAAGCCCGCGCTTTGCGCGGGTAAGAAAAGATTAATTTCGCCTATGGATGTACCTATTGAATAGATTAGGTAGTTGGTAAGGTAACGGCTTACCAAGCCAATGATCTATAGTTGGTCTGAGAGGACGATCAACCACAGTGGGAATGAGAAAGGCCCACACGAGCAAAGTATCGGCAGCAGTGCGGAATCTTGGTCAATGGCCGAAAGGCTGAACCAGTCACCTAGAAGGACGGATACATTAATTTGATAAAGTCCTAACGGAAAGGAGGATAATGACTGTACTTTCCTATTAATCCCGACCAATCTCGTGCCAGCAGTCGCGGTAATACGAGAGGGGTAAGCATTATTCATCATTAATGGGTCTAAAGGGTACGTAGGCTGTATCATAAGACTGAAAGGTATCGAACTAAATGAATAAGAGTTTTTCAGTAACTATGAAACTAGAGTGTAATGGAGGAAAGAGGAACTCCGAGAGTAGGGATGGAATCTGTTGATCCTCGGAAGACCGCTTAAGGCGAAGGCTTTTTTCTAACTAAACACTGACGCTGAGGTACGAAAGTATGGGGAGCAAAACGGATTAGAGACCCGTGTAGTCCATACCGTAAACGATGAGTGCCTTAGATCCGTTTTTAATGGGTCTATAAATGTAGATTAAAGCACTCCACCTGGGGAGTACTGCCGCAAGGTTGAAACCCAAAAGTATAGAGGGTCTTGAAAACCAGCAGTGAAGCATGTTGTTTAATGTGATGATCCGCACAACATCTTACCACTCCTTGAATGTAACACAGGCGTTGCATGGCTGTCTTCAGTTCGTGTCGTGAGATGTAAGGTTAAGTCCGCATAACGAACAAAACCCTTGCAACTAGTTAATATCTAGTTGAGCATCGGGTGATAAACCCGAATAATTAGGACTAAGACAAGCCCTCATGGCCCTTATGGAGTGGGCTACAGACGTGCAGCTAGGGGGAATACAAAAGGATCCAATAAGGTAACTTGGAGGTAATCCCCAAATTTCCCCTTTGTGGATTGAGCTCTGTAACTCGAGCTCATGAATTAGGAATTGCTAGTAATCGTGAATCACCACGTCACGGTGAAATTAAAGCTTCAAGATCTACTAACTGCCTGTCACGGGCTGGGAGTAAGCTATACCTGAAGTTGTCTAAAGACATCCAAGGATAGTAAACGACTGGTCTGAAGTCATAACAAGGTAGCCGTTCGGGAACGAGTGGCTGAATGGTTATTACCGGGGGGACAATAAGTCCCTCCCAATATATTAAACCCTTTATTTAATAATATATTATCAATTGATAGTATAGATAATAGTATTATTGATAATATAGATGATTATATGAATAAACTTAATAGTTTAGATTATTTTATTTTTGATAAATCTAAAGATTCGTCGCCGGCACAGCCGGCGATGAGCCATCGGGCCCTGCGGGCCCGCCGATTCTAAAATTAACAAATTAGTAGATAACATTATTTTATGAATAGTTAATATTTTTATTTATTATTTTAATAAATTATTTTATAATTTATACTTATTTTAACATCTATTTTTAATTAAAATATAAAAAGGACCGCCGGGGCGACCCCTCGCCCCAAGGCCTTGGGCCGCCCGTCGGCCCCCCGTTTATGAAAAAACTATACATTATACATCATTTTATATTTAATTATAACTATTTTATTAATCTAAAGGTTTTTAATAAGGAGGAGCGGTGAGGATACTTACCTGTTAATCCCGTCCTTATTAATAAGGACGGGATTTAAAATATTTATTTGTTAATTTTAGTTTCTCATTAATTTTTAATGATACTTATAGAATCCACCACAAAAAGGTTATTAACAATAGATTCTGGTGGGGATTAAAAACCTCCTAAATAATTTAAAAAATAGTTCTGCCGCGGGCGTAGCCGGCGGCTGATCAAGGTCATCCGGGCCCAGATCTAAAACACATAACCTTTATCATATAAGGGGGTTTAATAAAATGTTTAAATATGGGGGGCCCAATCTAATAATAGATTGAACCTAGATTTAAAAAGATAATTAAATTAACTCACTTTTTGATACTTATTAATTTTAAGCAATACCTCTAATTTTCATGTAAATACCAATTAATAATACAAAACTTTGAGAAATTAAAATTAATGTAATATAATAACTATTACTATATACAGCTAATTTTAAATAAAATTTCATTAAAGGTAAAATAAATTTAGGAATTTTTTCAGGATATTTATCTCCATATAATTTAATATAATGATTAAAAATTAAACCTGATAGAGCTGAGAAAGTTACAAAACAAAATAAAATAATAGAAGTACTGAAAGACATTAATTCTGAATATTCAAAAGGAGAATTAATAGAAGGTCTCTCTAATAGATCATCTAATTCTTTTTTAAATTCTTCTGGAGATTTAAAATCTGATTTGTTTGGGGCTTCTTGAAAATGTTTTTTATAATCCTCAAGTTTTTTTTGAAAATCCTCTGTTAATCTATTTTGTTCCTTTAAAGCTTCAGTATTTTTATTTAAAGCTTCAGTATGTCGATCTAAAGTTTCATTTTTTTCTTGTAAATTTTTTTTATTTTCCACAATATTTCTTTCATTGTTATAAACAGAACCAATAGCTACTGTAATTACTCCATAAATAATTGCTAATTCCATAGAAAGTTTTTTTAACATATTTTAATAATCTAGCCAAAAGCTAGTTAAAATTTAATTTGAAATTAATGGATTAAATCCATTGGGAAATATTTAACCAGCATTAAGATAATTTCTTTCTGTATTTGTGTATACTTAAAAAATAATCAATGTAATAAATAGTTTACAAAATAATTTATTATTTTGTATTTATTCGTTTAATAAGCCTATGTAAACTAATTATAACAATATTGCCTATAATCATTACTTTTATTATTTCCCAATGGATTTTTTATTTACACCGCCGCCTCGTATATTAAATTAAATAAATTTAATATAGCGAAGTCAGATATGTCGGTGTATTTTTTATTAAAGATTAATTTTAAAATTAGAGATTACGTTAATTTACCTTTAGTATTATTAAAATTAATTCTTGTTTTATCCTAAATGTTTATAAAATATTTAATAATAAAATTAGTCGAGGAGGCCGCGCAGCGGCCTCCTTGACATCGGGGGCCTTCGGCCGCCGACGTCTACATTTTAAATATATTAAACCCTTTAGAAAAAAGGTAGTTTATTAATTAATTACTATCTAATTTTTAAACTAATATTATTAATTTTTATACCATATGTTGTTCTTTTTTTGTTAAATTCTACATCTTCTTTACTAAATACTACATTTAACTGTTAAATTAAAGAATTACTAAAATTTACAATACTTAATGACTTATAATTATTTTCTATACAGAAATTTAGATAATTTTGTAAATAATTTGACTAATATTAATATTTATTCAAAACCAATAATTAATACTTATACATTTGATAATATTATTAATATTTTAACAAATATTAGTTATTATTTTTTTTATTTTATTAATAAATTAACAACCGATCCTATATTAAACCCCTTTATAATATTTATATAATTAAATTGATAAAATCTAAAATATTAAAAAGTTTTAGGGATGGGTGTTCACTATATCATTTTTAATAAATATAAAAATTTTTAAGGATAGGTGTTCACTATATCACTTTTTAAAAATATTTAAAGTTTTAGATATAGATGTTCACTATATCACTTATGAATATAACAAGACTTAAACTTGTATAAACTATTTTGAAACATAGTCATTTTATCAATTTAATTATATTCCCTTATTTTTAAATTTATTTTAGGGGGTTATTAAATATTAAACCCTTTATTAGTATAAAGGTAAAAGGTGGGGCCGCCGCGCATAGCGCGGCGGCTCTACTCAAGAGGGCGGCTGCTTCTTAGATGTTAAATTTTTTGAAAAGATATGTTATTACCAAGTTACTTAAGAATTTAGTATTGCCCAGCTTAACGGATTACTCCGCTTACACCTGCAACCTATTAAGACTGTGATCTACAGTCACTCTATTAAAGAATCATGTCAAGACAGGCTTCCCGCTTAAGACGCTATCAGCAGTTATCCCTTCCTAATGTAGCTTTCCAGCCGTACTGTACCCATCCCAAAAGGGAAAGAAACAATAACTGGTATACCAGAGATTAGTCCACCCCGATCCTCTCGTACAAGGGGCAGGTTCTTGTTTGATTCTAATTCCATTAGTAGATAGGAACCGTACTGTCTCACGACGTACTTAACCCAACTCACGTACCACTTTACTCGGCGAACAGCCGAACCCTTGGGAGCGCCTACACCCCCAGGATGTGATGAGTCGACATCGAGGTGCCAAACCAATCCGTCAATATGGACTCTCGGGATTGATCAGCCTGTTATCCCTAGCGTAGCTTTTATTCGTTGAGCGATGGCCATTCCATAATGGACCACCGGATCACTATGACCTACTTGCGTATCTGTATGACTTGTGGGTCTTACAGTTAAGCCGGCTTATGCCATTACACTTAATTAGGCTCTCTTTAGCCCATCCGTTTCCATCGGATTTAAGCCGACCTTTGTACTTCTCCGGTACTATATGGGAGAAATCCGCCCCAGATAAACTGCCCATTAATCACTGTCCCAAAAATTTGGTTTAGCATGCTCCTAATTAAGTCAAGGTATTTCACTGATGTCTAATCGACTCCCTTGTATTCTACACCTTAATTATAAGCACACAATGACTAACTACAGTAAAGCTGCATAGGGTCTTCCCGTCTAGCTAATGGTAATCCGCATCTGCACGGATAATTCAATTTCACTGAGCTCATCTTGGAGACAGTAAGAGTATCGTTAAACCATTCATGCACGACCATAATTAGTGGCCAAGGTATTTCGCTACCTGAGGATCGTTATAGTTACAACCGCTGTTTACTGGAGGTTCAATCAGTACCGTATTAGTACCTCTCTTGACTTACCAGCACTGAGCAGGTATCAGTCTTTATACATCTAGTTTCCTATTAGCAAAGACCTGTGTTTTAAGTAAACAGTCGTACTCTTCTATTCTGTGCCACGACCATAAAAGTCGTACCCCTTCTCCCGAAGTTACGGGGTCATTTTGCCGAGTTCCTTCAAGATGATTCGCTCAACGCCTTGGTATATTCTACCAGCAGACCAGTGTCGGTTTAGGGTACGGTTAAATATCAGCCCCGCGCGGAATGACACCTAAATGGTGCCGCCGTGCGAGGTAAATCATTTCCTGAATTTTAAATTACAACTATACCGTTACCGATATGTATAAATTTAAAATTGTTATTTAAATCAGTTTTTCTCATCGGTTACCCCTATCGGGGTTCCAATCTTAAAAAATCACAAATAAATAACACTACACCTTTTGGGTAATAGTGCTATTATTTATGACCGATTGTTAAAAAACCTTAGAGGCCGTTACTTTACTCATGGAGGTTGAGCCCAGCCATGAAACCCTTCTGCTTTCGGCGAGTGGGATCTTACCCACTTTTACGTTACTCATGTCAGCATTCTCTCCTCAGTTATGTCCAGATAAGGAAACCCTATCCTTCAACCATGTCCTGAGTGTTCCGCTACCCTCCAATGGAATTAATTCCATTGGGACAAAATCTCGGTATACTACTTAGACCCGATACATTGTCGGTGCCCTTAAAACTTATTATTACAGACCATTGAGCTATTACGCTTTCATTAACGGATGGCTGCTTCCAAGCCCACCGAATGGTTGTGTAATTTTATGGACTACCTTAATTTCACTTAGTAGTATTTAGGGACCTTAATTTTTGTTCTGGGCTGTTTCCCTCTCGACTAAAGACCTTAGCACCTATAGTCTGACCGTCCTTTATTAACTATAAACCATTCCGAGGTTAGATTCCCAAACAAAAATGTTTGGGAATCGGTTTTACAACCGATTCTATTGATAGAGCCATCACGACCCCCCAATCAAGTCCACAAGGGACATAGTATCCAGTGCTGTACCAGTTTACAGATACGAAGGACAACATACCAAAATATGTTTCGCGGAATACCAGCTATCTCCAGGTCAGATTTGACTTTCTCTGCTTATCACAACTCATCCAAGTTTATTGCCACAAACACTGGTTCGGTCCTTAATGACCTGGTCATGATAAGATCACCTGGTTTCGGGTCTAATCCATGGTACTTACCCATTTAACGTAGTCGCTTTCGCTAAGTATTTCTACTTGCACCACAGATTAACTCGCTGACCCATTATGCAAAAGGTACGCAGTCATCTTGTATTTAAACTAAGATTCCTGCTGCTTATAGAACTACCGGTTCAGGATCTTTTCACCAGTTATCTACTTTCTTTTCAACGTTCCCTCACGGTACTCTTCACTATCGCTCAATACATCATATTTAGCCTTAGAGGATGGTTCCCCTATATTCAGACAAGTTATCTCTCATCTTACTTACTATTTTTAGTAAGCCCGCATTATTAAATACAGGACTAATTTTTTTATCACGGGACTTTCACCCTCTATGGTTTGTCATTCCAAACAAATTATAATAAAATTTGAGTTCCAAAGACTTTCGCCTTTGAAACTCACTAAAAAATAGGCTAACCCGCTTTCGCTCACCACTACTAACAGGATCTCGGTTGATTTCTTTTCCTTCTACTACTTAGATGTTTCAGTTCGTAGAGTTATTATTAAATTGGTTTCCCTTAGGATTATCGTAATTATCAAATCATTCATTACGATTTTTGGTATAACTACCTCCTTTGGATGTATTGGCTAGTCATTCCCGATAGTCCCTTTTTCATCTTGGTAATACATTACATATCATTATTGGATACTTATTTTATTTATCTATTTATTAAAAA